TATAACGATTAATACTAAACTTATAAATTTAGAATATTTATTACTCTTATAAAGTATATACTCTTAGAATTATTTTAATAGATTAATAGATAATAAATAATTAATATTAATCGAATAACTAGCGCTATTAATACTCTACTCTTTCTTAATATATATCTTATAATTTATATTAATATAGTTTCTCGACTAGTATTATTATATATAATAATTATAAATATTCTTAAATATAAATTAAATAATATTATTAATTTATCTATCTTACTCGTCGTTATTTAAATATATAATATTAAAATTAATTATTAAAAGATAAGAGAAGAAAATATAAATAGTAATCTTTAAATTATTATTAGCGACGCTATAATCTAAGCGAAGTTATTTTATTTTATATAATTTTAAGTTATAAATAGTTATTTATTAATTCTAAATAATCTATTATAGAAATAATAATTAGAGTATAAAGTAAAATCTATATCGATAAATAGCTAGATTTAAAATATTAAATATTATATTATTAATATTCTAAAAATATTAAAGTATAAAATCTTTCTTTTAAATCTAATATAAAAAGCGCTTTTTCGATCTATTAAAATTAATAATAACTAAATTTTTATTATTTATAAAAAGAGCTTTTTAATTAATAGTCTTAAAATCGTTCGCTACTTTATCTCGCTTTATAATCTTATTCTAATATAAAAAATATAAAGTATTATTAAAGAAGAATTTTATAGAAAGATACTAGTTTTAATAATTAATTATTTCGCGAAGGAAAAGAGTATCTTCGAAGATAATATTAAAATTACTCGCTATTTAATATTAATTAGATTTCGAGAGAGAGTTTAATAATAATATATTATAGATATAGCGAGTCTCTTAGCTAGCTCTAAAAACCTCTATTATAATATTATATAAATTAATAAAAAAAGTAATATTTTCGAGTATAGTTTCTAATCTTCTAGATTTATTTATAAAAGTTAAAAAACGATCGCGTCGCTCTAATTTAGAGTTAAGATTATATATATTTTTTAATTTATAATTATATTTATTTAAATATTTTAAAAAAAGATTAATTATTAAAAGATTAAAAGTATTAAAATTAATAAGATTAAGTTTAACTTCGCTTAGCGTTAAAAGTCTTTTAAATTATAAAAAAAAAAAAAGTTATATTAAAAAGAGTATATATAAAAAACTCTTAAATCGAGAAGAAAGAAAGAATTATATTAAAAAGAGTATAAATTAAAAACTCTTAGATTAAGAAGAAAAGAAGAGTTATAGAGAAGAAAGCGAAGATAAAAAATTTTTAGATTAAGAAAGAGAGGATTATAGAGAAGAGAGTAAACTTAAGAATCTCTCTATAAATATATAAGTATTTAATTATAATAATAAATATAGAGAACTCTATCGCTTAGTCTCGATTATAGATATATATCTATAGCTAAGATATTTATAGTTTTAATAAAATTCTAGATAAATAGAATAATATAGATCTATCTACTTAGTCTACGTAATTTATTAAAATTTAAAAAAACTTCTTTAAATAGTAATCTAATTAAAAATCGAGTAATTATATTACTTTTATTTTAAGACTTAATTAAAAAATTAAATATAGTTAGAAGAGGAAATTATTACTATTACGATTTTATTTTAATTAAGATAATATCGCTATTCTTCTCTAACTCTCTTAATAAGCTAAAATCCTTTATAATATTAATAAGCTAATTATTTTTTATTTAAATTATCTCTTATTATTTAGCTATAACTCTAAAAAATAAAAAACTTATAAGATTTAAAAATTATAATAGAATAGTTATATCTATTTATAAAAGTTAGATTTTATATTTAATTTAATATCTAATTTAAAATCTAATTATAGCCTTATAAGTAAAAACGCGTTTTTCTTTTAAAATCTTTTTTAAATAAATTATTATAATAAAGAAAAGAGAGTAGAGAAAAAAAGATTATATTCTTATAAGAGATAAGATTAGATTAAATATATAATAAACGCGTAATAAATATAAGTTAAAGATAAAATTCTATATTAAAATAGTTAGAGATAAAGTAAAAGAGAATTTATTTTTTATTTAAATAAATATTATTTATAGATAATAATAACTTATTAGCGATATTTAATTAAATAAATTATATATAATAATAATAGCGTAAGATTAAATCTAATTAAATATATTACTTATAATAATAAATAATATTAATTTTTTAATAGAGTAAAGCTAAATTTAATTAAGTATATTACTTATAATAATATATAATATTAAAATATTTAGCTTCGCGCGTTATAGTAAATAAAAATTATTATTAAATAAAATATATTAAAATAAATATAATCTATAGATTTTAGCGTCGCGATTATAAATTATTAAAAGATTTTAAATAAAGTAATATATAAAGAAGAAAGTAAACTAGATAATTAAAAATCGAAAACGCTATTAAATTTAGCGTATTCGCTTTTATAATCTTAAATCTTAATATTATTATAAAAAGACGTAAAATAATAAAATGAAAATCTAAAAGAATTTTTTTTTTTTTTTTTTTTTTCTCTAAGTTTTACGTATTCGCCGCTATAACTCTAACTTCTTTATTTATTTAATATTCTTATACTTTTAATAAGCTAGCTTTAATAGTTTATTTATTATTAATAATATTCTTTTTAAGAATACTTTATCTCTTAAATCTTAATAATTAAAGAAATTAGACTTAGTTATTATACTTTTTATAAATAATAATTTAGATGATAAAAAAAGGATAAAGCTATTAAATTCGATATATACTATTACTTTTTTAATAACTTATAAAGAGATTTACTCGAAGATTTAATTTATAAATAAGTAATTTAAAAGCGCTTAATATCGATTATAAGATAAATATTATCTATAAATAATAATATTTATCGATATTATATCTACGCTATCGAATTTATTTTTATAGCTCGCTAACTTAGAATTATCTCTTTTTTAAGTAAATAAGTAATTTAAAAATACTTAATATTAATTAAAAGACGAATATTATCTATAGATAATAATACTTATTAATATTATATTTACGTTATCGAATTTATTTTTATAGCTCGCTAACTCTTAATTATCTCTTTTTTAATTAAATAAGTAATTTAAAAATACTTAATATTAAAGGCGAGTATTTTAGATCTCTTATACTTAACTATTAGCGTTAGCGATAGACTTCTTATATTTAATCGTTAGCGACGGCTAACTCGACTCTATTATTAAATTCTTTATTAATAATCTACTTTATCTATCTCTAGAAGAGCGTTTTAAACTCTTTATATTTAATTATTAGCGTTAGCGATAGATTTCTTATACTTAGCCGTTAACGACGACTAACTTAACTCTATTATTAAGCTCTTTATTAATAACTTACTTTATCTATCTCTAGAAAAGCGTTTTAAATCTCTTATACTTAATTATTAATATTAGCGATAAATTTCTTATATTTAATCGTTAGCGTTAGCGATAAATCTTTTATATTTAATTATTAGTAATAACTAACTTAATTCTATTATTAGATTCTTTATTAATAACTTATTTTATCTATCTTTAAAAGAGTATCTTAAATCTCTTATATTTAATTATTAGCGTCAACTAACTTAATTCTATTATTAAATTCTTAATAAACTCTTTCTAAAAATCTATAGCGTAGATAAGAAAGATAATAATTATATATATATAACGCTTTATCGCTAGATAAAAGATATAAGATATTAGAGTTAAATAAAATAATTATAATCTATATAATATAAAAATAAGTTATAAATAAAATTAATAAATACGTTATAAATTAAATTAATAATTATTATAATAATTATATATTAATAAGAAGATAAGCTATTATAAAAAGAAAAGAATAATAATTAATTAAGAATAATATAATATTAAAGTAGCTAATAAATCTATTAAAAGATCTATCTAAAAATTAATTAAAGATTATTCTTATATTATAAAAATACTTATTATATTAATCTTAATCTAGATTATAAAAATTATATTAATAAAATCGAAAGCGTAGTATAATCTCTATTAAGAAGAATCGCTTATAGAATATTTACTAATTATTATATACTCTAAAGATACTTTATTATAAATATTTTAATATTTAAATTATTTAAATAAAGATAATAAATAATTAATAGATAGATATTATTTATAAATAATATAATTCTCTTACTTATATTAAATATACGTATTTCGAAAGAAAAAGAAAAAGAAAAAAAAGCTTTATAATTCTAAGTCTTTAAGAATAATTTTTTTTTTATTATTCTTATTATAACTCTTAATTATCTTATCGCTTTAATTAATCTTTCTTATACTTTAGCGAGTTTTTTTAAAAGATTATAAATTAAAATTAGAATTTAAAATAAAGTTAATACTTTTTCGCTTTTCGAACTTTTTATTTAATAATTTATTCTTATTTTATTTAAAAGTCGCGAGCTTAAGCTTAATCGCTCTTAATACTACTAACTTTTTAATCTTAATATTTACTAGTCTTTATATAGAAATCTTATTAAAAGATAATAAATATAAGAAAGATATAGATAAGAGCTCTTCTAATAGTTTATTATTAAAAAAATCTTAATTTAAAAAAAAGATCTTTAGAATTAAGTATTTTTTAAAGATAAAGCTCGCGAAAGACGTAGATATAAATACTAGTTAAGAATCTATTAATATTAATAATATAATTACTATTTATAATATTATCTTCGTTAAACTTAAAGACTTCTTTTTTTATACTCGCGTTTTTTTCTTAATTAATTTAATTAATATATTTATATATTAATTAATAAAGTAAATAGCGAATATTATCTATAAATAATATTAATAAAAACTTATTAAAACGAGGTCGAGATTATAGTTAAGTATTCTTCGATAATTATTATTTCTCTTTAAACGTTTACTTATCTAATAAATTATTCTTTATAATTAAATCGTATATATTAATCTATTAATCTTATCGCGAACGCTATCTAAATATAATTTAATAATCTTCTATATAAACTTTATTTATAAGCTTATTTCGAATTTTATTATTATTAAACTTCAAATATCGTATTAAGCGCGCTTCGACTTTTATATTAATAAAATTCTTATTAATATAAATAATAATAATACTAATTATCTTATATATCGCGATAGTCTATAAAACTTAATTATAAAAATAATTATTAATAAAAATAAAGATATTATAGATATTTTTTTATTTAATTTAAATAATATATATATTAATCTATAAAGTTAATTATACGTTTAATAATATATTTATAAAGATTATATTTAAGTAATTCTTCTATAGATTAATTAAGATAGCGCTAATCTTAACGCTAATAATTAAAACTTATATAAGATAACCCTTATTATTAAATTAATAGATTATTATCTCTCGATTCTTAAGTCTATACTTTATATAAATATTAATAATATTAAACTCTAGAATTATTAAAAGAATCTTTATTAACTATATTATAAAGAATTAATTATAAAAAATAATAATCTTTTAATTATTCTTATTATAGATTTAATAAATAAAATTAATAATATAGAATAGTTTAATTAAATTATATATAAAATAATATATTATATTAATATAATCGCGATAAATAAATATATTTAGATTAATTTTAATTATATTAAAAAAGTAAATAACGTCGTAATCTTTATATTTATAATAAAATTTCTTAATAATAATAAGTCTATTCTTATTAAAAGAGATAAAAATAAGATTATTACTTATAACTCTTAGATATAACTTATAATAAAATATTATATTTCTTAAATCTATTTCTTTTATCTTATCGAATTCTAGATTAAGAAATTAAGTATATATTAAATAAAGCTTAATATATTTCTTTAACTTATATCTATCTTATTAGAGTTTAATTATAAACTAATAAATTAAAAAAATCTTTATATTAATTCGATAAGAGCTCTTACTAAAGACGTTATTAATTTAATTTATAATAATACGCTTTAATTAAATAAGATAAAGAATTAATAAAATAAAGAGATTAGCGAAGAAAGTTAAAAGATAATTAAGCTCTTTATCTAAAATAATCTATAATTTAAAAATCTTAAAGTTAATAAACTAGATAAATTTATTAATATTATCTATAAATAATATTTAACTATAGATATTAGATTTAATAAAGACGTAGTTATTAATATTAGCGAACTTCGAATTAAGAGTAATTTAATCTTTATTTTAAAAGAATAATAAAAAATTAATTAAGTTTAGCGAGTAATTAATTATAAAGATTATTATTAATAGAATATAATATATAATATATAAGTTTATAATTAATTTATATATAATTATAAATAGACTTTTTAGCTTTTAACTTTTATCTTCTATAATTATTACGAATATATTTAAATAGAATAAATAAATAAGATTAAGCTCGTCTTCGTTTATATTAATCTTATTATTATTAATTATATTATTATCTTTATAATTAATCTTTAATAATATTATAAATTATAACTCTTATTTTAAGAGTCTAAGATATATAATCTTAATATCTTTATTTTAATATATTAATTAGCGAATTTAAATAATATAGCTATTTAAAATAGTAATAAGTAAAGTACTAAGATTATTAAATAAAGAATTAAAATATATTAGAAGATTAATAATAGAGATATTTAAAATCTAGGCTTAATAATAAATATTACTTTTCTTAATAGAGCTATAGAATTACTTTATTATTAACTAAGAAAAATAAAGGCGCTTCTTATTTTTCTAAATACTTAATCTTTATAAGAATTTAAAAATAAGTATAATCTTATATTTTCGATTAATAATATATATAAATAGTTTCTAAGCCTTACTTAGCTTAGATACTAAACGATCTATCTTTTATATATATAATTTTTTATTAAATTAAATCGAGATATCTAAATAAGAAGTATCTTACTTAATTAAATTATTATATATTTTTTTATTCTAATTATTCTTACTATAATCTTTCTTATTATAATCTTTATTATTATTATTAATATCTTCTCTATTATAAATAGCTTTTAATAGCGAATTCGACTAGAATAATAATAGATTAATATTATTTATAGATAATATTAAAGATTAATATCTTATATAAATAATAAAAAATATTAATATAATAATAGTCTTATCTAGATTTATTTTATTATTTAAAATATCTTTTTAAAAAAGTAAGTTATAAATAATAAGAAGTTAGATAATAATTTATATTTAATATAATAAAAGAAGTAATATAAATTAAGATTTATCAATAATAATCGAGATAAACTCGAGAAATAACTTAAGAGAATTTATATTTAGAAGTATATACGCGTCGATATAGCTAAATAAAACGATATTAAAAGAATTAATATAATTTTAAAACTTCTAAAATTCTTTATAAGCGATATCTAAAATATTATTTATTAACTTAAATAACTCTCTCTCGCTAATAATCTAGTTTAAGAGTTTTTATTAAAGATTTTAATCTATTAATACTTAATTATTAAACTTAATTACTTATATTATTAAATTCTTAATTAATTTCATAAAAGAAATAATAATAATATTATTTTCTAATGTGAGATAGAGAATATAAATTTTATTATCGATCTAGATATATATAGTCTTCTATTATTTTATATTAATAATCTCGCGATCTTATAAATATTACTTCTATATCTAAGTTATATCTTTAATATTTTTAAATAATAGATTTTTAAAATAATTATTAAAAACGTTATTCTTTTTCGATTTAGTCTCTTATTTTATAATTTAATAATTTAATAGATAAATTAAATCGTCTATATATTGTCTTCTACTCTTCTTAATAAAATAGATAGTATCTTCATTTATATTAACGTCTTTAAGAGTTTAGATCTTCTTCTTAATATTATTTATAGATAATATTATTATATTATCTATTTATTAATTTAATTTTTTTAAATTATAGAAACTAACGATCTATATAAAATTTATTTATATCTTAAATATATTTTTATATTAATTAGCCTCCCTTCGCGCTTTTATTATCTTTTATTAAAATTATCGAAGAAGTATATACGTCTTATATTAGTCTTCGACGTGAAATTAATAAATTAACTCGATATTAAGCTATACGTATTTAAGAATAATATATAAATTCTATTTAAGAATAAGTTTTATTATTATTAATTAGAAGTAGATATTATAAAGATTACTATTATAGAAGATAGATAAAGAGAGAGAGATTAGACTTATTTAAGAGAAATTCTCGCTATATAAAATAATAAAGATATTTACTTACGCGTATAAAGTATTCTTTCTCTTTTCTTTTACTCTAAATTCTTTCTCTCTAATCTTTTATTATATTATTAAAAAATTTTTATTATTTTTATTATCTATAAAGATAATAAGATCTAAATTTAATTTTAATCTAAGATATTCTAATAATAATTATTTATTAATAAAAAGTTTATTAATATCTAAAATAAAGATATCTTACGAATTCTTATTAGCTACGAACTATTATTTCTAATATCTTTATTTTAATATTTTCTCTATTATCTTCTTCGAGCGACTTATAAATTTAAATTTAAAAGATTTAAAGAGCTTTATTAATATAATAAGAATTAAGATTTTCTTTACTTTATCTTTAATACTTAAAGTATTTTTTTTTATTATATTTTTAGCGAATTAAATAAATTAGATATACTTTCGAATAATAGAGAGTTTTTAAAAATATAAAAAAAAACGTTAAGCGATTAAAGAATTAAGAAAAATAGATTCTATAATATATAATCTAAAGATAAATAAAAGTTTTAAAAGTTTTAAAAAGAATTAATATTAAATTAGCGATTAGATAGAGAAAGTAGAAATAATATATAGTAAAGTAAGATAGAAGATAAAGAATAATAATAAATATTATTTATAAATAAAATCGCGTTAATTTAAATTTTCACTCGAATTTAATAATTAAATATAAATTTATCTAAATTTAAACTTCTATTATATAAATTTTAATTAAATATATAAAGTATAGAAGTAAAATATAAAATTAAATATATAATAGATATATAGAAGTAATAAAAGTAAGAGAAGATTATTATAATAATTATAATTAAAAGAAAGAAGAATAATAATTATTATAATAAAGTAAAAGAAAGATAAATAATAATATAAGAAATCGTATTAATATAGATAATTCGAATCTTAACGCGATCTTTATCTATAAATAATATTTATATAAAATTAAATTATAAAGAGAGTTAAGTAAATATAAAGAATAGAAAAATAATTAGATTAAATATAATAATAATTTATACTAGTTAGTTTTTATTAGCTATTTATATTATATATATTATTTAAAGTTAATATATATAAAAGCTTTATTATAGAAAATTCTAAATAAATATATAAGAAGTAATTATTAAGTAGAGAGATAAGAATAGTAATAAGTAAAAAGATCTCTAAGACTATTACTAGTTAGCGTATTATCGTATATACTATTTATAAATAATATCTATAAACTCTATATATAATAATATATTAAATAAATAAATATTAATAAGTATAAGATCTTAGATAATAGCGATATTAATATATAATAGAAATTATTATAATAGATTTAGATACGCGATAAAGTTAACTAAGAAGCTTAATATTAATTACTTTAATTTATAAATATAAATAATATTATTAATTAAGTAAATTAAAGTAAAATTAAATATTTAAATTATTTATTAGAGAAATTATAGACTCTAAACTATTAATAATAAAACTCTTATCTCTTATTTAATAATTTAATATTACTATTATCTAACTACTATCTACTTTAAATTTTATCTTTTAACTCTATTTTAAAATTATTTAATAAATATAATTTTATATTAAAAATAATATTAATAAGATTTTTAAGATAAAAAATTAATAAGATATTAACTATTAAGATATAAAGCTACTTATAAGATATTATATCTCAAAATATTTTTTAAATATTCTTAATAAAAATATTACTTTTAATAAAGAAATATTTAATTATCTTCGCTAAATCTTTTTAATTAAATATAAAAATAGCGAGATATTAATTAATCTTCTTTAGAGAATTAAGCTTATAAATATTCTATTAAATCTTCTAACTATATCTCTTATTAATTTTATATTAAATTAATAACTTATTTAGATTATATTAAGAAATAATTAATAATCGCTATAAAATATAATAACTTACTTAATATAAAAATTAATTTATAATATTCGAGTATATCTTCTATAATACTATTTTATATAATTAATATATTAATATTTAAAAGATTATAATATCTTATCGTTAAATTAATAAGTTAAAATCGTTATATATAAATAAATCTTTAATATAATTAATCTAAAGTTCGAAATTCTAATATTTATAAAAGATATTATCTTTTTAATTAAAGGGTTAAACGATTTAAATATTAATAATATAAGATTAAATATTAATTATACGCTAAATTATAGTATAATTAAAGCTATAAAGATTCTTAACTTTATTTATAATTAATAATTTTAATAATTATTTCTTCGTCTTAATAGCGCTATTAAAGAAATTATAATATTTATATAATCTTATAATTAAGATTTTAAAAATATATTTAATATAGAATTATAAGATAAATTTAATATTTAAATTAAATAACGAGTATATAATATTAATAGCTACTCGTCTTTTCTTATTATTCTCTTAATTAAATATATTATAATTATAATAAAAATTAATATTTATATATCTTTCTTAAAATATAGCTTAGATATCTTTCTATTTAATTAAAATAATTAAAATATTTTAAATATAATAAAAGAATTTATAAAATATATTATTAGCTAATTAAAGTTAATTTAGAAAATATAATTAAAAGATAAATAATATTTTCTATAAAAACTAATCTATTTAAAATTATATAATTTTATATTATTTAATTACTTATTTAAAATTAAGATCGACGAGATTATATTAATTAGACTTCGAGTTATCTAAAAGACTATTTTTAGAAATTTTATTATTATTATAATAAAGCGCTTAGCGTTAAAGTCGCTCTTATTAATATTTATAATTTATAATTTTTTTTAATATTAATTTAGATTATTATAATAATATAATTTTTTCTATAATTAATATAAGAATATAATAATAAGCGCTAATTATAATTTTATAAAGACGCTATTAAATTTTTAAAGTAATAGAATAATTATTTAATTTAAGATAAGTCTTAATTATTAATACTTTTAGATATATTATTTATTTATTTAAATAGATTAATATAAATTTATTAATCTTTTTAATTAAAAGTATCTAATAAGAGTAATAAGAGTCTTTAATAATTAAGACTCTTATCTAATTATCTATAAATAAATAATTATTAATATTATCTATAGATAATATCGAATTATTAAATTTCTAGATATTTAATAAAAAAGCGATAGCTTATATAATAATAATCGAGTTACTATTAATACTAAATTTATAATATATAAAAAAAAATTATTTTATATAATATTTCGATTATATATCGAATAAAAACTTTATTTTTATCGAATTTTCTAATATAATAATAACTCTTTACTTACTCTTTTTATATTTTTTAACTATATTAAATTATTTTAAATAAGATTCTCGAGTATTAATTATAATTTAACTATATCGATTTACTTTAAAGTATTTATTAATATAAAATTAAAAGAATTTTAAGTCTTTAAAGTCGTTATTATTAAATATAAAATAGTTTTTAAATAATATAGTAAATAAATCTTTATTACTATTATAGATCTTATTATAAATAAGATTCTCTTCGCTTTATAATAGATTATTTAGATTTAATTTAATAAAGATTAAACTCGTATCGCGTGTTAGTATAAAAGAATATTATAAGACTATAAGATAATATATAACTTATTAAAAATTATAAAATTCTTATATTTATTATTTAAGATAATACGTCTTTTATAATAATATAATATTATTAATAATAAAAATATCTTTAACTTTAATATTAAGTTATATATCGTTTTAATTTAAATAATTCTTATTATAAATATTATAATAGAATTTTATAAGTTTAAAAAAGTTATATTTTATTAAGGCGAGATTATTACGTTAAATTAAATCTTTAAGATTATAAATTATAATAATTAATATTAGACTCGCGAATTTAGAGTATTTATTACTCTTATAAAATATATACTTTTAAAATTATTTTAATAGATTAATAGATAGTAAATAATTAATATTAATTAAATAATTAATATTATTAATACTCTACTCTTTCTTAATATATATCTTATAATTCGCATTAATATAGCTTCTTAACTAGTACTATTATATATAATAATTATAAATATTTCTAAGCGTAAATTAAATAATATTATTAATTTATTTATTTTACTTATTATTATTTAAATATATAATATTAAAATTAACTATTAAAAGATAAGAGAAGAAAATATAGATAGTAACTTTTAAGTTATTATCGACGATATTATAATCTAAGCGAAGTTATTTTATCTTATATAATTTTAAATTATAAATAATTATTTATTAATTCTAAATAATTTATTATAGAAATAATAATTAAAGTATAAAGTAAAACTTATATTAATAAATAATTAAACTCGAAATATTAAATATTATATTATTAATATTCTAAAAGCGTTAAAATATAAGATCTTTCTCTTAAGTCTAATATAAAAAGTATTTTTTTAATCTATTAAAATTAATAATAACTAAGATTTTATTATTTATAAAAAAAAATTTTTAATTAATAATCTTAAAATTATTTATTACTTTATCTTATTTTATAATTTTATTCTAATATAAAAGATATAAAGCGTTATTAAAGAAGAACTTTATAAGAAGATATTAATTTTAATAATTAATTATTTCGCGAAAAAAAAGAGTATCTTCGAAAATAATATTAAGATTATTTACTATTTAATATTAATTAAATTTTAAAAGAGAATTTAATAATAATATATTATAAATATAGCGAGTCTCTTAGCTAGCTTTAAGAATCTCTATTATAATATTATATAAATCGATAAAGAGAGTAATATCTTTAAATATAATTTTTAATCTTCTAGATTTATTTATAAAAGTTAAAAAATAATCGCGTCGCTTTAATTTAAAATTAGAATTATATATATTTTTTAATCTATAATTATACTTATCTAAATATTTTAAAAAAAAATTAATTATTAAAAAATTAAAAATATCGAAATTAATAAAATTAAATTTAACTTTACTTAATATTAAAAGTCTTTTAAATTATAAAAAAAGAGAGAATTATATTAAAAGAAGTATATATAAAAAACTTTTAAATTAAAAAGAAAGAGAAGATTATATTAAAGAAAATATAAATTAAAAACTTTTAAATTAAAAAGAAAAAGAGAGTTATAAAAAAGAAAGCGAAAATAAAAAACTCTTAAATTAAGAAAAAAGAAAGGATTATAAAAAAGAGAGCGAACTTAAAAATCTCTTTATAAATATATAAATATTTAATTATAATAATAAATATAGAAAACTCTATTACTTAATTTTAATTATAGATATATATTTATAATTAAAATATTTATAATCTTAATAAAATTCTAAATAAATAGAATAATATAAATCTATCTACTTAATCTATATAATTTATTAAAACTTAAAAAAGCTTTTTTAAATAGTAATCTAATTAAAAATTAAATAATTATATTATTTTTATTTTAAAATCTAATTAAAAGATTAAATATAATTAAGAGAGAAAATTATTATTATTATAATCTTATTTTAATTAAAATAATATTACTATTTTTCTCTAATTCTCTTAATAAACTAAAATCCTTTATAGTATTAATAAGCTAATTATTTTTTATTTAAATTATCTCTTATTATTTAGCTATAATTCTAAAAAGTAAAAAATTTATAAGATTTAAGAATTACGATAGAATAATTATATCTACTTATAAGAATTAAATTTTATATTTAATTTAATATCTAGCTTAAAATCTAACTATAATCTTATAAGTAAAAATATATTTTTCTTTTAAAGTTTTTTTAGAATAAATTATTATAATAAAGAAAAGAGAGTAAAGAAAGAAAGATTATATTTTTATAAGAGATAAAATTAGATTAAATATATAATAAACGTATAGTAAATATAAGTTAAAGATAAAATTTTATATTAAAATAATTAAAGATAAAGTAAAAGAGAATTTATTTTTTATTTAGATAAATATTATTTATAGATAATAATAACTTATTAATAATATTTAATTAAATAAATTACGTATAATAATAATAGCGTAAAATTAGACTTAATTAAATATATTATTTATAATAATAAGTAATATTAATTTTTAAGTAAAATAAAGTTAAATTTAATTAAATATATTATTTATAATAATATATAATATTAAAATATTTAGCTTCGCGCGTTATAATAAATAAAAATTATTATTAAATAAAATATATTAAAATAAATATAATCTATAGATTTTAGCGTCGCGATTATAGATTATTAAAAGATTTTAAATAAAGTAATATATAAAGAAGAAAGTAGATTAGATAATTAAAAATTAAGAACGTTATTAAATTTAACGTATTTACTTTTATAATTTTAAATCTTAATATTATTATAAAAAAACGTAAAATAATAAAATAAAAATCTAAAAGAATTTTTTTTTTTTTTTTTTTCTCTAAGTTTTACGTATTTATCGCTATAATTCTAATCTCTTCGCTTATCTAATATAGAAAATTCTAAATAAATATATAAGAAGTAATTATTAAGTAGAGAGATAAGAATAATAATAAGTAAAAAGATCTCTAAAACTATTACTAGTTAGCGTATTATTATATATATTATTTATAAATAATATCTATAAACTCTATATATAATAATATATTAAATAAATAAATATTAATAAATATAAGATCTTAGATAATAGCGATATTAACGCGTAATAGAGATTATTATAATAAATTTAAATACGTAATAAAGTCGATTAAAAAGCTTAATATTAACTATTATTATTACTCTATTATTTTAACTTATAAATATAAATAATATTATTAATCGATTAGATTAGAGTAAGATTAAATATTTAAATTATTTATTAAAAGAATTATAAACTCTAAATTATTAATAATAGAACTCTTATCTTTTATTTAATAATTTAATATTATTATTATTTAGCTAGTATCTACTTTAAATTCTATCTTTTAACTCTATTTTAAAATTAATTAATAAATATAATTTTATATTAAGAGTAATATTAATAAGATTTTTAAGATAAAAAATTAATAAGATATTAATTATTAAGATATAAAGCTACTTATAAAATATTATATCTTAAAATATTTTTTAAATATTTTTAATAAAAATATTACTTTTAATAAAGAAATACTTAATTATTTTTATTAAATCTTTTTAATTAAATATAAAAATAGCGAGATATTAATTAATCTTCTTTAAAGAATTAAGCTTATAAATATTCTATTAAATCTTCTAGTTATATCTCTTATTAACTTTATATTAAATTAATAACTTATTTAAATTATATTAAAAAATAATTAATAATTATTATAAGATATAATAACTTATTCGATATAAAAATTAGCTTATAATATTTAAATATATTTTTTATAATATTATTTTATATAATTAATATATTAATATTTAAAAGATTATAATATTTTATTATCGAGTTAATAAATCGAGATTATTATATATAAATAAATCTTTAATATAATTAATTTAAAGTTTAAAATTCTAATATTTATAAAAGATATTATCTTTTTAATTAAAGGGTTAAATAATTTAAATATTAATAATATAAGATTAAATATTAATTATATACTAGATTATAGCGTAATTAAGACTATAAAGACTCTTAACTTTATTTATAATTAATAATTTTAATAATTATTTCTTTATCTTAATAATATTATTAGAAAAATTATAATACTTATATAATCTCGCGATTAAGATTTTAAAAATATATTTAATATAGAATTATAAGATAAATTTAATATTTAGATTAAATAACGAGTATATAATATCGATAATTACTTATCTTTTCTTATTATTCTCTTAATTAAATATATTATAATTATAATAAAAATTAATATTTATATATCTTTCTCGAAATATAATTTAAATATTCTTCTATTTAATTAAAATAATTAAAATATTTTAAATATAATAAAAGAATTTATAAAATATATTATTAGCTAATTAAAGTTAATTTAGAAGATATAATTAGAAGATAGATAATATCTTTTATAGAAATTAATTTATTTAAAACTATATAATTTTATATTACTTAATTATTTACTTAAAATTAAGATTAATAAAATTATATTAATTAAACTCTAAATTATTTAAAAGATTATTATTAGAAATCTTATTATTATTATAGCGAAGCGCTTAATATTAAAATTACTCTTATTAATATTTACGATTTTTTATTTTTTTAATATTAATTTAGATTATTATAATAATATAATTTTTTTTATAATTAATATAAGAGTATAATAATAAATATTAATTATAATCTTATAAAGACGCTATTAGATTTTCAAAATAATAAAATAATTATTTAATTTAAGACGAGTTTTAATTATTAATATTTTTAGATATATTATTTATCTATTTAAATAGATTAATATAAACTTATTAATCTCTTTAATTAAAAGTATTTAATAAGAGTAATAAGAGTTTTTAATAATTAAGATCTTTATTTAATTATCTATAGATAGATAATTATCGATATTATCTATAAATAATATTAAATTATTAAATTTCTAAATACTTAATAAAGAAATAATAATCTATATAATAATAATCGAGTAATTATTAATATTAAATTCGTAATATATAAAGAATAGTTATTTTATATAATATTTCGATTATATATTAAATAAGAACTTTATTTTTATTAAATCTTCTAATATAATAGCGACTCTTTACTTACTCTTTTTATATTTTTTAACTATATTAAATCGTTTTAAATAAAATTCTTAAATATTAATTATAATTTAACTATATTAATTTACTTCGAAGTATTTATTAATATAAAATTAAAAAAATTCTAAGTCTTTAAAGTTATTATTATTAAATATAAAATAATTTTTAAATAATATAATAAATAGATCTTTATTACTATTATAGATCTTATTATAAATAAAATTTTCTTCGTTTTATAATAGATTACTTAGATTTAATTTAATAAAGATTAAATTTATATTACGCGTTAATATAAAAGAATATTATAAAACTATAAAATAATATATAATCTATTAAAAATTATAGAATTTTTATATTTATTATTTAAGATAGTATATTTTTTATAATAATATAATATTATTAATAGCGAGAATATCTTTAATTTTAATATTAAGTTACGCATCGTCTTAATTTAAATAACTCTTACTATAAATATTATAATAGAATTTTATAAATTTAAAAAAGTTATACTTTATTAAAGCGAGATTATTATATTAAATTAAGTCTTTAAAATTATAAATTATAATAATTAATATTAAATTTATAAATTTAAAATATTTATTACTCTTATAAAGTATATACTTTTAAAACTATTTTAATAGATTAATAGATAGTAGATAATTAATATTAATTAAATAATTAATATTATTAATACTCTATTCTTTCTTAACGCGTATTTTATAATTTATATTAATAAAGCTTTTTAGCTAGTATTACTATATATAATAATTATAAATATCTTTAAGCGTAGATTAAATAATATTATTAATCTATTTATCTTATTTATTATTATTTAGATATATAATATTAAAATTAATTATTAAAAGATAAGAGAAGAAAATATAGATAGTAACTTTTAAGTTATTATCGATAATATTATAATTTAAGCGAAGTTATTTTATCTTATATAATTTTAAATTATAAATAATTATTTATTAATTCTAAATAATCTATTATAAAAATAATAATTAAAATATAAAATAAAATCTATATTAATAAATAGCTAGACTCGAAATATTAAATATTATATTATTAATATTCTAAAAATATTAAAATATAAAATCTTTCTTTTAAGTCTAGCGTAAAAAGCGCTTTTTTAATTTATTAAAATTAATAATAATTAAGTTCTTACTATTTATAAAAAGAACTTTTTAATTAATAATCTTAAAATTATTTACTACTTTATTTCGCTTTATAATTTTATTCTAATATAAAAAATATAAAGCGTTATTAAAAAAGAACTTTATAAGAAGATATTAGTTTTAATAATTAATTATTTCGTAAAGAGAAAGAATATCTTTAAAAATAATATTAAAATTACTCGCTATTTAATATTAATTAGATTTTAAAAAAAAATTTAATAATAATATATTATAGATATAGCGAGTTTCTTAGCTAGTTCTAAAAATCTCTATTATAATATTATATAAATTAATAGAAAAAATAATATCTTTAAATATAATTTTTAATCTTCTAGATTTATTTATAAAAATTAAAAGATAATCGCGTCGCTTTAATTTAGAATTAAGATTATATATATTTTTTAATTTATAATTATATTTATTTAAATATTTTAAAAAAAGATTAATTATTAAAAGATTAGAAATATTAAAATTAATAAGATTAGACTTAACTTTACTTAGCGTTAAAAGTCTCTTAAATTATAAAGAAAAAAAGAGTTATATTAAAAAGAGTATATATAAAAAACTTTTAAATTAAAAAAAAAAAAAAAGAATTATATTAAAGAAAATATAAATTAAAAACTCTTAGATTAAGAAGAAAGAGAGAATTATAAAAAAGAGAGTAAAGATAAAGAACTCTTAGATTAAGAAGAAAGGGAGAGTTATAAAGAAGAAAGCGAATTTAAAAATCTCTTTATAAATATATAAATATTTAATTATAATAATAAATATAGAAAACTTTATTAATTAATCTCGATTATAGATATATATTTATAATTAAAATATTTATAATCTTAATAAGATTTTAAATAAATAAAATAATATAAATTTATTTACTTAGTCTATATAATTTATTAAAACTTAAAAAAGCTTTTTTAAATAATAATCTAATTAAAAATTAAGTAATTATATTACTCTTATTTTAAGATTTAATTAAAAAATTAAATATAGTTAAGAGAGAAAATTATTATCGCTATAATCTTATTTTAATTAAAATAATATTACTATTCTTCTCTAATTCTTTTAATAAATTAAAATTCTTTATAATATTAATAAGCTAATTATTTTTTATTTAAATTATCTTTTATTATTTAGCTATAACTTTAAAAAGTAAAGAATTTATAAGATTTAAGAATTATAATAGAATAAGTATATTTATTTATAAAAATTAAATTTTATATTTAATTTAATATCTAATTTAAAGTCTAATTATAATCTTATAAGTAAAAATATATTTTTCTTTTAAAATCTTTTTTAAATAAATTATTATAATAAAGAAAAGAGAGTAAAGAAAGAAAGATTATACTCTTATAAGAGATAAGATTAGATTAAATATATAATAAGCGCGTAATAAATATAAGTTAAAGATAAAATTCTATATTAAAATAATTAGAAATAAAATAAAAAAAAATTTATTTTTTCTTTAGATAAATATTATTTATAGATAATAATAATTTAATTAAATAAATTATATATAATAATAATAGCGTAAAGCTAAACTTAATTAAATATATTATTTATAATAATAAATAATATTAATTTTTAAGTAAAGTAAAGTTAAATTTAATTAAATATATTATTTATAATAATAAATAATATTAAAATATTTAGCTTCATATATTATAATAAATAAAAATTATTATTAAATAAAATATATTAAAATAAATATAATCTATAGATTTTAATATCGCGATTATAGATTATTAAAAGATTTTAAATAAAGTAATATATAAAGAAGAAAATAGACTAGATAATTAAAAATTAAAAACGCTATTAAATTTAATATATTCGCTTTTATAATTTTAAATCTTAATATTATTATAAAAAGATATAAAATAATAAAATAAAAATCTAAAAGAATTTTTTTTTTTTTTTTTCTTTAAGTTCTATATATTTATCGCTATAACTCTAACCTCTTCGCTTATCTAATTTAATCTTTATTTAATTATTAATATCTTTTCTACTATTAAATCTCTTTAAATTAAAACTTCTATACTCGCGTATATAATTACTTATTTATTTATATTCTTATTTACTTACTTTTTTACTATCTTTAATTTTTTAAAATATTAAAAGAAGATTTATTTAAAATATATTATTAATAATAATCGTTTTAAGATATAATAAATATAAATAAAACTTAAATATTAATTTATAAATAATTTAAAGAAAACTTATACTATTTATATAAATTTAAATTATAAAGAGAGTTTAATAATATAAAGAATAGAAGAATAATAAAACTAAAGACTCTTATTATTTTAAATCTATCTCTCTTTAAGAGATTTAAAAGAATATACGATATTATCTATAAATAATATTTAACTTTTAAATATAAGTTAATTTAAGTTTAGAATTAATAAAACTAAAGACTCTTATTATTTTAAATCTATCTCTCTTTAAGAGATTTAAGAGAATATATAATATTATCTATAGATAATATTTAACTTTTAAATATAAGTTAACTTAAGCTATATAAATTAATTCTATAAGAACTTATTTATTTAATATATATATATAAGATTTATAGAGATTAGTTATATATTATTTATAGATAATATAATTAATAATTTATAATAGTAAATAATTTATAATTTAGCGTATCTACGATTTTATATTAACTTATCTTCGAAGAATATTCTTTTTTTTTATATCTTTCTTTTATTATACTTCGTCTAAAATAATTTTTAAAGACGAAGAAAAGTAAAATCTAAGTCGACTAGCTATCTAGATACTTAATAATATTTAAATAATTTAATAAGATCGAATAAATTAGTAACTTAATAGATCTAATTTTTATTAATATAGTTAATTAATAATAAATAGACTAAATTATTATTTTAATTATTTATTTAAATATATAAGTTATCGATAGAATACTAGATCTATTAACGACTATTTAGACGATATTCGAAGCTAAACCTTTAAAGAATCTAAATAATATATTAAATTTCTAAAGTTTAATTACTCGTATATTTTAGAAGTTAGCTACTTAATAAATCTTTTTACTTATTAAGTTATTATTAAATCTATTAATATTTCTATAATATTAAGTAATTTACTTCTAAGATTTATAAGTAAAAAGTATTCGAATATAATTTAATCTTAATACTAGATATTCGCTTTTTAAATTATAAGATAATTAATAGCCGCGTTAAAGCTTAAATTAATTACGAGCTAGATCTTAATTTAAGAATTATTTATTATCTATATTTCTTTCTAATTCTAAAATAAATAATTAAGATAGATAATAATACTCTATTTTTATAATATTTAAAAAGTTATAATATAATATAAATAATTAGAGATAACTAAATATTAAGAGATTACGCTATTAAACTCGATATCTATATAAAGTAATTACTCGTCTTAATTAATAATAATATATTCTATAAGAATAAATATAAGAATAATAGTAATAATAATAATAATAATATAATTAATTAAGATAAAGTAGAAGTAAAAGAGAGTAAATAGTAGACTTAAGATTTTATATAGAAAGAAATATTATAAAGAATATCTTAGTAAAAAAGTATTAATATTATAAAAGATTAATAATAGATAGAGAGTTAATAAAGATACTAATTAGCTAAAATAATATATTCTATTCTACTATAATAAAATAATCTATTCTTACTCTTAAAGTTATTATTTTATCTCTATTATTATTCGCGAATCTTATTTATTTAATTATATTATCTTAAACGTTTATAGTATTATTTAAAGCTTCTATTATAGCGTAATACGCTTTTTAATACTAATCTTTCTTTAATTCTATTATTTAATAATATTAATCTTTCGACGATATTAGTTTTTTCTTAATAATTCGAGTTACTTTCTTAATATATAAAGTATTCTTATATTTTCGATAAGCTAGCTTTAATAGTTTATTTATTATTAATAATATTCTTTTTAAGAATACTTTATCTCTTAAATCTTAATAATTAAAGAAATTAGACTTAGTTATTATACTTTTTATAAATAATAATTTAGATGATAAAAAAAGGATAAAGCTATTAAATTCGATATATACTATTACTTTTTTAATAACTTATAAAAAGATTTACTCGAAAATTTAATTTATAAATAAGTAATTTAAAGGCGCTTAATATCGATTATAAGACGAATATTATTTATAGATAATAATACTTATCGATATCGTATCTACGCTATTAAATTTATTTTCGTAGCTCGCTAACTCGAGATTATCTCTTTTTCGATTAAATAATTAATCTAAAAATACTTAATATCGATTAGAAGACGAATGTTATCTATAAATAATAATACTTATCGATATCGTATTTACGCTATTAAATTCATTTTTATAACTTATTAACTTTCGATTATCTCTTTTTCGATTAAATAATTAATCTAAAAATACTTAATATCGATTAGAAGACGAATGTTATCTATAAATAATAATACTTATCGATATTATATCTACGCTATCGAATTTATTTTCGTAGCTCGCTAACTCTTAATTATCTCTTTTTCGATTAAATAAATAATTTAAAGATACTTAATATTAAAGGCGAGTATTTTAGACTTCTTATACTTAATTATTAGCGTTAGCGATAAATCTCTTATACTTAATCGTTAGCGATAGACTTCTTATATTTAATTATTAGCGATAGATCTTTTATACTTAATCGTTAACGACGACTAACTCGATTTTATTATTAGACTCTTTATTAATAACTTACTTTATCTATCTCTAAAAGAGTATTCTAAACTTCTTATACTTAATTATTAGCGTTAGCGATAAATCTCTTATATTTAATTATTAATAACGATTAACTTAATTCTATTATTAGACTCTTTATTAATAATCTACTTTATCTATCTCTAAAAGAGTATTTTAAACTTTTTATACTTAGTTATTAGCGTTAATTAATTTAATTCTATTATTAAATCTTTAATAAATCTTTTTTAAAAGTCTATAATATAGATAAGAAAGATAATAATTATATATATATAACGCTTTATTATTAAATAAGAGATATAAGATATTAGAATTAAGTAGAATAATTATAATCTATATAATATAAAAATAAATTATAAATAGAATTAGCGAATATATTATAAATTAAATTAATAATTATTATAATAATTATATATTAATAAAAAGATAAGCTATTATAAAAAGAAAAGAATAATAATTAATTAAAAATAATATAATATTAAAATAATTAATAGATCTATCGAAAGATCTATCTAAGAATTAATTAAAGATTATTCTTATATTATAAAAACGCTTATTATATTAATTTTAATTTAAATTATAAAAATTATATTAGTAAAATTAAAGATATAATATAATCTTTATTAAAAAGAATCGCTTATAGAGTATTCGCTAACTATTATATATTTTAAAAATACTCTATTATAAATATTTTAGTATTTAAATTATTTAAATAAAGATAATAAATAGTTAATAGATAGATATTATTTATAAATAATATAATTCTCTTATTTATATTAAATATATATACTTCGAGAAAAAAAAGAAAAAGAAAAAAAAAAGCTTTATAATCTTAAGTCTTTAAGAATAATTACTCTTCTTACTATTTTTATTATAACTTTTAATTATCTTATTACTCTAATTAGCCTTTCTTATACTTTAACGAGTTTTTTTTAAAAGATTAAAAATTAAGATTAATAAGATTAATAGAATTAAAATCTAAAGTAAAATCGACGCTTTTTTACTTTTCGAACTTTTTATTTAATAATTTATTCTTATTTTATTTAAAAGCTATAAGTTTAAATTTAATTACTCTTAATATTATTAGCTTTCTAATTTTAATATTTATTAATTTTTATATAAGAGTTTTATTAAAAGATAATAAATATAGAGAAAATACGGGCGAAAACTTTTTTAATAATTTATTATTAAAAAAATCTTAATCTAAAAAGAAGATCTCTAAAGTTAAATATTTTTTAAAGATAAAGCTCGCGAAAGATGTAGATATAAATATTAATTAGAGATCTATTAATATTAATAATATAATAATTATTTATAATATTATCTCTATTAAACTCGAAGACTTCTTTTTTATATTCGCGTTTTTTTCTTAATTAATTTAATTAATATATTTATATATTAATTAATAAAATAAATAGCGAATATTATCTATAAATAATATTAATAAAAACTTATTAAAATAAGATTAAGATTATAATTAGACGTTCTTTAATAGTTATTATTTCTCTCTAAACGCTTATTTATCTAATAAATTATTTTTTATAATTAAATTATATATATTAATTTATTAATTTTATTATAAATATTACTTAAATATAATTTAATAGTCTTCTATATAAACTTTATTTATAAGCTTATTTTAAATTTTATTATTATTAAACTTCAAATATCGTATTAAGCGCGCTTTAACTTTTATATTAATAAAATTCTTATTAATATAAATAGCGATAATATTAATTATTTTACGCGTCGCGATAGTCTATAAAACTTAATTATAAAAATAATTATTAATAAAAATAAAGATATTATAGATATTTTTCTATTTAATTTAAATAATATATATATCGATTTATAGAGTTAATTATACGTTTAACGATATATTTATAAAGATTATATTTAAATAATTCTTTTATAGATTAATTAAGATAATATTAATTTTAATATTAATAATTAAAATTTATATAGAATAATTTTTATTATTAAATTAATAAATCGCTATCTCTTAATTCTTAAGTTTATACTTTATATAAATACTAATAATATTAAATTTTAAAATTATTAAAAAAATCTTTATTAGCTATATTATAGAGAATTAATTATAAAAAATAATAATCTTTTAATTATTCTTATTATAGATTTAATAAATAAAATCGATAATTTAAAATAATTTAATTAAATTATATATAAAATAATATACTATATTAATATAATCGCGATAAATAAATATATCTAAATTAATTTTAATTAAATTAAAAAAGTAGATAATATCGTAGTTTTTATATTTATAATAAAATTTCTTAATAATAATAAATCTATTATTATTAAAAGAGATAGAAATAAGATTATTATTTATAATTTTTAGATATAATTTATAATAAAACGTTATATTTTTTAAATTTATTTCTTTTATCTTATTAAATTTTAGATTAAAAAATTAAGTATATAATAAGTAAAGCTAAATATATTTCTATAATTTATATTTACTCTATTAAACTTTAATTATAAATTAATATATTAAGAAGATCTTCGTATTAATTTAATAAGAGTTTTTATTAAAGATATTATCGATTTAATTTATAATAATATACTTTAATTAAATAAGAAAAAGAATTAATAAAATAAAGAGATTAGCGAAAAAAGTTAAAAGAAAATTAAGCTCTTTATCTAAAATAATTTATAATTTAAAGATTATAGAGTTAATAAGTTAAATAAATTTATTAATATTATTTATAAATAATATTTAATTATAAATATTAGATTTAGTAAAGACGTAATTATTAATATTAGCGAATTTTAAATTAAGAATAATTTAATCTTTATTTTAAAAGAATAATAAAAAATTAATTAAGTTTAGCGAGTAATTAATTATAAAGATTATTATTAATAGAATATAATATATAATATATAAGTTTATAATTAATTTATATATAATTATAAATAAACTTTTTAGCTTTTAGACTTTATCTCTTATAATTATCGCGAATATATTTAAATAAAATAAATAAATAAGATTAAGTTTATCTTTATTTATATTAATCTCGTTATTATTAATTATATTATTATCTTTATAATTAATTTTTAATAATATCGCGAATTATATTTTTTATTTTAAAAGCTTAAAGTATATAACTCTAATATCTTTATTTTAATATATTAATTAATAAATTTAAATAATATAGTTATTTAGAATAATAATAAATAAAATATTAAAATTATTAAATAAAGAATTAAAATATTATAAAAAATTAATAATAGAGATATTTAAGATTTAGATTTAATAATAGATATTACTTTTTTTAATAGAGCTATAGAATTACTTTATTATTAATTAGAGAAAATAAAAATACTTTTTATTTTTCTAGATATCTAATCTTTATAAGAATTCGAGAATAAGTATAGTCTTATATTTTCGATTAATAATATATATAGATAGTTTTTAAATCTTATTTAGCTTAGATATTAAATAATTCATCTTTTATATATATAATTTTTTATTAAATTAAATCGAGATATCTAAATAAGAAGTATCTTACTTAGTTAAATTATTATATATTTTCTTATTCTAATTATTCTTATTATAATCTTTCTTATTATAATCTTTATTATTATTATCGATATCTTCTCTATTATAAATAGCTTTTAATAATAGATTTAATTAGAATAATAATAGATCGATATTATTTATAAATAATATTAAAGATTAACGTCTTATATAAATAATAAGAAATATTAATATAATAATAATCTTATTTAGATCTATTTTATTACTTAGAATATCTTTTTAAAAAAGCGAGTTATAGATAATAAGAAGTTAGATAATAATTTATATTTAATATAATAAAAGAAGTAATATAAATTAAAATTTATTAATAATAATTAAAATAGATTTAAGAGATAACTTAAGAGAATTTATATTTAGAAGTATATATATATTAATATAGCTAAATAAAATAATATTAAAAGAATTAATATAATTTTAAAACTTCTAGAATTCTTTATAATTAGTATTTAAAATATTATTTATTAACTTAAATAACTCTCTCTCGCTAATAATCTAATTTAAGAGTTTCTATTAAAGATTTTAATCTATTAATACTTAATTATTAAACTTAATCGCTTATATCGCTAGATTCTTAATTAATTTAATAAAAGAAATAATAATAATATTATTCTCTAGCGTGAAATAGAGAATATAAATCTTACTATTAATCTAAGTATATATAGTCTTCTATTATTTTATATTAATAATTTCGCGATCTTATAAATATTACTTTTATATCTAAATTATATCTTTAATATTCTTAAATAATAAATTTTTAATATAATTATTAAAAATGTTATTCTTTTTTAATTTAATCTCTTATTTTATAATTTAATAATTTAATAGATAAATTAAATCGTCTATATATCGTCTTCTACTCTTCTTAATAAAACGAATAATATCTTTATTTATATCGACGTCTTCGAGAGTCTAGATCTTCTTCTTAATATTATTTATAAATAATATTATTATATTATCTATTTATTAATTTAAGTCTTTCGAATTATAGAAATTAATAACTTATATAAAATTTATTTATATCTTAAATATATCTTTATATTAATTACTCCTTTTTCGCGCTCTTATTATCTTTCGCTAGAATTATTATAGAAGTATATATACTTTATATTAATCTTCGATATAAAATTAATAAACTAACTCGATATTAAGCTATACGTATTTAAGAATAATATATAAATTCTATTTAAGAATAAGTTTTATTATTATTAATTAAAAGTAGATATTATAAAGATTATTATTATAGAAAATAAATAAAGAAAGAGAGATTAGACTTATTTAAGAGAAATTCTCGCTATATAAAATAATAAAGATATTCGCTTATATATATAAAGTATTCTTCTTCTTTTTTTTTATACTAAATTCTTTCTCTCTAATTTTTTATTATATTATTAAAATTTTCTTATTAATTTTATTATCTATAAAGATAATAAGATTTAAACTTAATTTTAATCTAATATATTTTAATAGTAATCGCTTACTAATAAAAAGCTTATTAATATTTAAAATAAAGATATCTCGCGAGTTCTTATTAGCTATAAATTATTATTTCTAAAATTTTTATTTTAGCATTTTCTCTATTATCTTTTTTAAATAATTTATAAATTTAGATTTAAAAGATTTAAAGAGCTTTATTAATATAATAAGAGTTAAGATTTTCTTTACTTTATCTTTAATACTTAAAATATCTTTTCTCGCTAAATTTTTAATAAATTAAATAAATTAAATATACTTTTAAGTAATAGAGAGTTTTTAAAGATATAAAAAAAGATATTAAGTAATTAAAGAATTAAAAAAGATAGATTATATAATATATAATCTAAAGATAAATAAAAGAAATAAAAGTTTTAAAGAGAATTAATATTAAATTAATAATTAGATAGAGAAAATAGAAGTAATATATAATAAAGTAAAATAGAAGATAAAGAATAATAATAAATATTATCTATAAATAAAATCGTATTAATTTAAATTTTCGCTCGAATTTAATAATTAAATATAAACTTATCTAAATTTAAATTTCTATTATATAGATTTTAATTAAATATATAAAGTATAAAAGTAAAGTATAAAATTAAATATATAATAAGTATATAGAAGTAATAGAAGTAAGAGAAGATTATTATAATAATTATAATTAAAAGAAAGAAAAATAATAATTATTATAATAAAGTAAAAGAAAGATAAGTAATAATATAAGAAATTATATTAATATAGATAGCTCGAGTCTTAATATAACTTTTATCTATAAATAATATTTATATAAAATTAAATTATAAAAAGAGTTAAGTAAATATAAAGAATAGAAAAATAATTAGATTAAATATAATAATAACTTATATTAATTAATTCTTATTAATTATTTATATTATATATATTATTTAAAATTAATATATATAAAAGCTTTATTATAGAAAATTCTAAATAAATATATAAAAAGAGATTATTAAATAGAGAGATAAGAATAATAATAAATAAAAAGATCTTTAAAACTATTACTAGTTAATATATTATTATATATATTATTTATAAATAATATCTATAAACTCTATATATAATAATATATTAAATAAATAAATATTAATAAGTATAAGATTTTAAATAATAGTAATATTAATACGTAATAGAGATTATTATAATAAGTTTAAATATATAATAAAATCGACTAAAAAGCTTAATATTAATTATTATTATTATTTTATTATTTTAATTTATAAATATAAATAATATTATTAATTAAATAAATTAGAGTAAAATTAAATATTTAAATTATTTATTAAAAGAATTATAGACTCTAAATTATCGATAATAGAACTCTTATTTCTTATTTAATAATTTAATATTATTATTATTTAATTACTATTTACTTTAAATTTTATCTTTTAACTTTATTTTAAAATTATTTAATAAATATAATTTTATATTAAAAGTAATATTAATAAGATTCTTAAGATAAAAAATTAATAAGATATTAATTATTAAGATATAAAGCTACTTATAAAATACTATATCTTAAAATATTTTTTAAATATTTTTAATAAAAATATTACTTTTAATAGAGAAATACTTAATTATTTTTATTAAATCTTCTTAATTAAATATAAAAATAGCGAGATATTAATTAATTTTTTTAAAGAATTAAATTTATAAATATTCTATTAAATCTTCTAGTTATATCTCTTATTAATTTTATATTAAATTAATAATTTATCTAAATTATATTAAGAGATAATTAATAATCGCTATAAAGTATAATAGTTTACTCGATATAAGAATTAGCTTATAATATTTAGATATATCTTTTATAATATTATTTTATATAATTAATATATTAATATTTAAAAGATTATAATATTTTATTATTAAGTTAATAAATCGAGATTATTATATATAAATAAATCTTTAATATAATTAATTTAAAGTTTAAAATTCTAATACTTATAAAAGATATTATTTTTTTAATTAAAGAGTTAAGCGGCTTAGATATTAATAATATAAAATTAAATATTAGTTATATACTAGATTATAGCGTAATTAAGATTATAAAAATTCTTAATTTTATTTATAATTAATAATTTTAATAATTATTTCTTTAATAACGCTATTAGAAAAATTATAATATTTATATAATCTTATAATTAAGATTTTAAAAATATATTTAATATAGAATTATAAGATAAATTTAATATTTAAATTAAATAACGAGTATATAATATTAATAACTACTCGTCTTTTCTTATTATTCTCTTAATTAAATATATTATAATCGTAATAAAAATTAATATTTATATATCTTTCTTAAAATATAATTTAAATATTCTTTTATTTAATTAAAATAATTAAAATATTTTAAATATAATAAAAGAATTTATAAAATATATTATTAGCTAATTAAAACTAATTTAGAAGATATAATTAAAAAATAAATAATATCTTTTATAGAAATTAATCTATTTAAAGCTATATAATTCTATATTACTTAATTATTTATTTAAAATCGAGATTAATAAAATTATATTAATTAGATTTTAAATAATCTAAAAGATTATTATTAGAAATTTTATTATTATTATAGCGAAGCGCTTAGCATTAAAATCGCTCTTATTAATATTTATAACTTTTTATTTTTTTTAATATTAATTTAAATTATTATAATAATATAACTTTTTTTATAATTAATATAAGAGTATAATAATAAATATTAATTATAATTTTATAGAGACGCTATTAAATTTTTAAAGTAATAAAATAATTATTTAATTTAAGGCGAGCTCTAATTATTAATACTTTTAGATATATTATTTATCTATTTAAATAGACTAATATAAATTTATTAATTTTTTTAATTAAAAGTATTTAATAAGAGCGATAAAGGCCTTCGATAATTAAAACTCTTATCTAATTATCTATAGATAAATAATTATTAATATTATTTATAAATAATATCGAATTATTAAGTTTTTAAATATTCGATAGAGAAGTAATAATCTATATAATAATAATTAAGTAATTATTAATATTAAATTTATAATATATAAAGAATAGCTATTTTATACGATATTTTAATTATATATCGAATAAGAACTTTATTTTTATTAAATCTTTTAATACGATAGTAACTCTTTACTTACTCTTTTTATATTTTTTAATTATATTAAATTATTTTAAATAGAATTCTTAAATATTAATTATAATTTAATTATATTAATTTATTTTAAAGTATTTATTAATATAAAATTAAGAGAACTTTAAGTCTTTAAAATTATTATTATTAAATATAAAATAATTTTTAAATAATATAATAAATAGATCTTTATTACTATTATAAATCTTATTATAAATAAGATTTTCTTTATTTTATAATAGATTATTTAGACTTAATTTAATAGAGATTAAATTTATATTACGCGTTAGTATAAAAGAATATTATAAGACTATAAGATAATATATAATCTATTAAAAATTATAGAATTCTTATACTTATTATTTAAGATAATATATCTTTTATAATAATATAATATTATTAATAATAAGAATATCTTTAACTTTAATATTAAGTTACGCGTTATTTTAACTTAAATAATTCTTATTATAAATATTATAATAGAATTTTATAAATTTAAAAAAGTTATACTTTATTAAAGCGAGATTATTATATTAAATTAAGCTCTTAAAATTATAAGCTATAATAATTAATATTAAATTTATAAATTTAGAGTATTTATTACTCTTATAAAGTATATACTTTTAAAATTATTTTAATAGATTAATAAATAGTAAATAATTAATATTAATTAAATAATTAATATTATTAATACTCTACTCTTTCTTAATATATATCTTATAATTTATATTAATAAAGCTTCTCGACTAGTATTATTATATATAATAATTATAAATATTTTTAAGCGTAAATTAAATAATATTATTAATTTATCTATTTTATTTATTATTATTTAAATATATAATATTAGAGTTAATTATTAAAAGATAAAAAAAGAAAATATAAATAGCGATCTTTAAGTTATTATCGACGATATTATAATCTAAATAAAGTTATTTTATCTTATATAATTTTAAATTATAAATAATTATTTATTAATTTTAGATAATTTATTATAGAAATAATAATTAGAGTATAAAGTAAAATCTATATCGATAAATAGCTAGATTTAAAATATTAAATATTATATTATTAATATTCTAAAAGCGTTAAAATATAAAATCTTTCTTTTAAATCTAGCGTAAAAAGCGCTTTTTTAATTTATTAAAATTAATAATAATTAAATTTTTACTATTTATAAAAAAAGCTTTTTAATTAATAATCTTAAAATTATTTATTACTTTATCTCGCTTTATAATTTTATTTTAATATAAAAGATATAAAGCGTTATTAAAGAAGAACTCTATAAAAAAATATTAATTTTAATAATTAATTATTTTATAAAGAAAAAGAATATCTTCGAGAGTAATATTAAAATTATTCGCTATTTAATATTAATTAGATTTTAAAAAAAAGTTTAATAATAATATATTATAAATATAATAAATTTTTTAGCTAGTTTTAAAAATCTCTATTATAATATTATATAAATTAATAAAAAAAATAATATCTTTAAATATAGTTTTTAATTTTTTAAATTTATTTATAAAAGTTAAAAAGCGACTATATCGCTTTAATTTAAAGTTAAGATTATATATATTTTCTAATCTATAATTATATTTATCTAAATATTTTAAAAAAAGATTAATTATTAAAAGATTAAAAGTATTAAGATTAATAAGATTAAGCTTAACTTCGCTTAATATTAAAAGTCTTTTAAATTATAAAGAAAAAGAGAGTTATATTAAAGAAAGTATATATAAAGAACTCTTAAATTAAAAAGAAAGAAAAAATTATATTAAAGAAAGTATAGATTAAGAACTCTTAAATTAAAAAGAAAAAGAGAGGATTATAGAGAAGAAAGTGAAGATAAAGAACTCTTAAATTAAGAAAAAGAGAATTATAAAGAAGAGAGCGAACTTAAAAATCTCTTTATAAATATATAAATATTTAATTATAATAATAAATATAGAGAACTCTATCGCTTAATTTTAATTATAAATATATATTTATAATTAAAATATTTATAATCTTAATAGAATTCTAAATAAATAGAATAATATAAATCTATTTACTTAATTTATATAATTTATTAAAATTTAAAAGAGCTTCTTTAAATAGTAAACTAATTAAAAATTAAATAATTATATTACTCTTATTTTAAGATTTAATTAAAAGATTAAATATAGTTAAAAAAGAAGATTATTATTATTACGATTTTATTTTAATTAAAATAATATTACTATTATTTTTTAACTTTCTTAATAAACTAAAATTCTTTATAATATTAATAAATTAATTATTTTTTATTTAAATTATTTTTTATTATTTAGCTATAACTCTAAAGAGTAAAAAATTTATAAGATTTAAAAATTATAATAGAATAGTTATATCTATTTATAGAAATTAAATTTTATATTTAATTTAATATCTAATTTAAAATTTAATTATAATCTCGCGAGTAAAAATTTTTCTTTTAGAATTTTTTTTAAATAAGTTATTATAATAAAGAAAAGAGAGTAAAGAAAGAAAGATTATACTCTTATAAGAGATGAGATTAGATTAAATATATAATAAACGCGTAATAAATATAAATTAAAGATAAAATTCTATATTAAAATAGTTAAAAATAAAATAAAAGAGAATTTATTTTTTATTTAGATAAATATTATTTATAGATAATAATAACTTATTAGCGATATTTAATTAAATAAATTATATATAATAATAATAATATAAGACTAAATTTAATTAAATATATTATTTACGATAATAGGCGATATTAATTTTTTAATAGAATAAAGCTAGATTTAATTAAGTATATTATTTATAATAATATATAATATTAAAATATTTAGCTTCGCGTATTATAATAAATAAAAGTTATTATTAAATAAAATATATTAAAATAGATATAATCTATAGATTTTAGCATCGCGATTATAAATTATTAAAAGATTTTAAATAAAGTAATATATAAAGAAGAAAGTAGATTAGATAATTAAAAATTAAGAATATTATTAGATTTAATATATTCGCTTTTATAATCTTAAATCTTAATATTATTATAAAAAAACGTAAAATAATAAAATAAAAATCTAAAAGAATTTTTTTTTTTTTTTTTCTCTAAGTTTTATATATCCGCCGCTATAACTCTAATCTCTTCGTTTATTTAATAAATATTAATTATATTTTTCTCGAATAATATTAATAATATTCTCTAAAAACTAATTCTAATAGATAATATATCGAATATTCGACTAATTAAATAAAAGATAATTTATTATAGTCTTTTTAATAAATAAATAGAGTATATTAAAAAGACTTTTCTTATATCTTAGCGAGAGAATAGCGATAAGAAGAATAACTTATATTTTCTTACTATTAATAAGATTATTTAATCTCTAAAGATTTCTTCGAAAAATCTAACTCTTATTAAAGATTATATAATATTTATTAATAATAATTTAATTAAGTCGTTTAAATTATTAAAATTAAAGAAGAAAATTTTAAAAATTAATTATTAAACTAATTTCGAATATAGTAAAGACTAATTAAGCTAAATTTAATAAATAATTAATATTAAATATAGTAGTAATTATATTTAGAACTTAGATTATAGCGAATTAATCTTATATAAAAGAGTTAAAAGAAAGAATAACGATAGTAACTTCGAGTAAATTAATTAAAACTAATAATTAATATAAAAAACTCTTTCTAAATTTAATAAATAATATAACTAAAATAGAGCTTTTTCGATTTATTATTATCTATAGAATATTTAATTAATTAAATCGAAAACGTATAAAATTCTTCGAGAAGTTTTCGAAGTTATTTTAATAGATTTAAATCTTTAAGTTATTATAATTATCTTAATCGAGTTATATTAAATTAATAATCGAAATTAAGTAATTTAAATTTTAATTAATAATTTAATTCTATAGAACTAGTAACTTCGTTAAAAGATTATTAAACTTAATATAAAATAAGTAATTTAACTTAAAAATCGTCTTAGAGAGTTAAATATATATAATATAAGATTAAATACTTATATATAATAGAAATAAATAATATAATATCGAAATAAGTAGAAAATAAAGAAATATTATTAACTTACTATATTAACTTCTTAATATCTATTTCTCTTTATAAAAGTCTCTCTTAATCGTTTTAAAATTTCTTAAGTATAATCTATATTAAAAGTCTTCGTTCTATAATTAACTTAAAGATTAATAATATTATTCTTATAGTCTAAATCGTTTTTAGAATTCGAATAATCTTCTTTATCTTATTAAAATTAATATTATTTACTTAATAATCGACGAGAGATCGTAATAGTAATATAATAATATATACTTAGATTTATAGTAATTTCAAGCTTTATTAAAGTCTCTTATCGAAAAATAACTTAAAATTAATTAGATATTAGAGTTTTAGATCGATAGAACTTATCTAAAGATTTTTAAAAAAGATATTTTATTATAATTCTCTCGAAGATATATAAAGCGATAACTCTTTAAAATAAAAGTATTAGTTATTAAAAATAGACTAATAACTTATTAATTTCGAATAAAAGATATTAATAAATAATCTTTATTAATCTATTAATAGCGTAATCTTTATAATAGTAGATAACGAAATAAAATAATTTTATTTTATAGAATAAATTATATAAGTCGAAGTTAACGAAGTTTAAAAGTTAAATACTTAATATCTTAGAGATATAGATTAATTAATCTTCGAGAATATAAAAAAAAATAAGTAACTTTTCGAGAAATTCGAAAATCGTAGAAAAATACTTCTCGATTTATTTAATATTTTACTTACTATTAATCTTTCGAAATCGATATTTTAATATAGAATTAATTATAATTCGATTATAGAGTTATCGTTCTACTTACTTTATCTTTAAATTTATTCGAGAACTAATAAGATAATTTTTAAAAGATATCGACTTTAGCGAATTATTATAGATATTAGATTAAGAAATTTCGAGTATTTTCTAAGTCGATTAAATCGAAATATAGTTAAATAGAAGATTTATAAAGAGTAAAAATCGAGTAAAAGTAATAAGACTAGAAATAAAGCTTTAAAAATCTAATATTAAGAATTTAATAGTCTTATTATATAAAATCTAATTATTATTCTAATCGATTTAATTAATAGTAATAATATTTCGAGCTATATTTATATTATAGACTCTAAGATCTAATAATTAAGTAATAGAAGTATTAGTTTTATAAATAAGAAATTTATTTACTATAAAAATTAATTATTTTAGCGATTTTTATTACTTAAGTCTTAATTTCAAAAAATTCGAATTATTTAAATTCGAATTTAAATTTTTATTATTAATTTATATATTAGCTATAGTAATATTCTTATAACTATATTATAGAATAAAAAATCGACTAACTTTTAAAATAGCTAATATCTTTAATAGATAGATATTAATATCGTAAAAATCTTTTTTTATAATATCTAGAATAACTATAATAATAATAAATAAATATTAAATCTTATCGATTTCGATAGAATTATTAAGTAATAATATATAAAAATCGAGAAGAGATTTTAGTATTCTATTTAATTTGAAAATAGTCGATTATTTTTATATTAATATTTAACTTATTTTCATCTTATTATTATTACTAAAACTATTAATATTATTAAAATTTAGTTTAATATTATTAAGTATATTAAAAGTAATAAGAAATTTTTAAAAGAAAGAGATTTTTTTTTAAAAATTCTCTTAACTTTTAATATCTTTTAAGTAAGTTTTAAGATAATTATATACTATAGTTTAGATTATATTAAAGATATATTAAGATCTTAAAAAAGATATTTCGTAATAATCGTTTATACGAAAAAAGAAGTTAAGAATTTATTTTTAAGAATAACTATATTTTAGAATTCGATTAAAATCTTAATATATTTAAAAAAATTTAACTCGATATTAAATAGATTTAATTTAAATAATTTAAAAATATATAAATATAATTATAATTAAAAGAAGTTATTAATTAGCCTCGATAAGAAGATTAAAATATTTCTAAAGAATTTATAATAATAGAGTATTTAAATTAATAATTAGATTAAGTAGAAATAATCTTTTTAAATTATTTAATATATCTAATTATTATATATAATCTAATTAAGATATAAAATTATCGAAATAATTTTTCTAAATTTTTCGAATTTCGTTAAATTAAATATTCTAAAAATTAATAGAAATAATCTTTTATTTATTATTTTAAGTATTTAAATTTAAAAGTATATTAATAAAGTATTTTATATATAGATTATAATTTAAAATATCTTAAAAATCAATCTCGATATTAATAGTTTATTTCGAGAATCTCTTATTCTTTAATTTATTTTTTAACTTATTTTAAATTCTTATAGATTTAAAATTTCGATATTATTAATAAATAGAATATAAGATATAAATAATTTAAAAATATTTATAGCTAAAGATAGAATAAAAGAATTATTAATAAGAAATATTTATATTCTATAAAACTTCGTCGTTTTTTTATATTTTATTATCTTTTAATTTTAAATTTATTTACTTATAATAATATAAATAATAATCTTAAATATCTTTTCGATTTTTAATAATATAATTATATTTTAAATAGCGAAATCTATTATAATAGAGAATAAGTTTAGAGAAAAAATTCGAATTTTTAAATAATTAATTAATTTTCTCGCTAACTTTATTATTTTAACGAATTAAGTTTAATTATTATTAAATCTTATAATAAATATTATTTTATATATCTTAATTAAATTAATAGAATTAATTTTTAAAATAAGAATTAATAATTAAAGAAAATAAAGCGAAATTATATTTAATATAAGCTATAAAATTAATATTATAAAATTATATTATATACTTTATTATATTAAATAATAAGTTATTAATATAATAAATTTAAATATTTATTATATAATATTTAAATAAATAATATTTTAATAATAATAAGAAGAAATATAAGTAATATTTTTAAAGAGATATTATTAAGTTTTTAATATTTAGTACTTAAATAAAGTCTAAATAATAATATTTTAATATTTATAATTTAAATTTTAGATTAAATATTAAAATTAATATAGAGTTTTTAATAGAATTTAAAAAAGATTAAAATATTAATAATTAAATTATTTCTTTATATAATTTAATAATTATTAAAAATATTTAAATAAAATATTAGAAATAGAATATAAAAATTTTAATATCTATTAAAATATTTAATTTTTAATTTTTAATAAATTAAAATAAGATTTTTAGCGTATTTAATTTAAAGATTTAATTAAAGTTTATTTTAAAAGAAAATTAAGAATATTTTTATATATTTAAATAGCTCTAAACTAAGTCTATAACTCTATATATTCTATATTTAAAAATATCTTAAATATTAAGTTAAAAAATAAAAAATAAAGATTTAGATTTATAATAGCGAATATACTTATATTTAGTAAATCTTCGCGATAAATCTATTTTTAATATTAAAAAAATTAATTTAATAGTAAATTTAAAATTTTTTAAATTATATACTTTTTATAACTTTAAATTATTTAATTTTTTTTAAAGTTTTATAAAATAAAAATTCTTAAAGAAAATATAAAGAATAATAATATTATAACGAAGAAAGTTCTAAATCTATTAATAATTATATATAATAATTTTTATCTAAAAAACTCTAAATAATATTTTTAATATTATTATATTATTAAATAGCTCTTATAAAGCTTTATAATTATATATATTTAAAATTATATATTTTAAATATTAATAAGAAATAATAGCTTATCTAGATTTTTTTATATAATAATTCTAAATTAAATCGACGTTTTTATTTAATAATATAATAATTTATAATTACTTTTTTATTATTATTAGATTATTAAATAATTCTTCTTTATATTTATAAATAATATTATATAAAATTATATATTAATAATAATATTATTTCTAAAGATTATTCGAAGATAATAAAACGTTAATATATAATTTTATTAAATAAATAAATATTCGATAATAAAAATATTTTTATTTTAACGCCGTGAAATAGCTCTTAATAAACTTTATAATTATTTATATTTAAATTAAAATACTTATTATATAATTATTATTAATATTAAAATTATATATAGAGATAGCTAACTAATTTCTACTTAATAGAAAGTATACTTATAAAAAATATATTTATAAATCTTCTATATATATTTAATATTTTTAATTTAATTATATATTTATTAAGTAAAATTTAATTATAAATTTATATTACATTTTAAATCTTAATATCTTATTTATATTAAAAAAGTAAGACTTTAAGAAAGATTATAAACGCTATTATTTTAAAGAATTATATTTTATTTTTAATTTTTATATATTAATATAACTCTAATTTATTAATATTTAAGACTCGATTAAGAAGAGAATAAAAAATATCTTATTAATTATATTTCTAATATCGACGATTTTTTATTTAAAGAAAATTATAGTTATATTAAATATATCTCTAATTTCTCTATATATATATATTATTTTTAACTTAATTTTATATAAATTAAATAAAATTTATATATAATTCTATATTATATTTTAAATCTTAATATCTTATTTACGTTAAAAAAGTAAGACTTTAAGAAAGACTATAAACGCTATTATTTTAGCGAGTTATATTTTATTTATAGTTTTTATATATTAATATAACTCTAATTTATCGATATTTAATATTCGATTAAGAAGAGAATAAAAAATATCTTATTAATTATATTTCTAATATTAACGATTTTCTATTAAAAGAAAAGTATACTTATAATAAATATATCTCTAATTTCTCTATATATATATACTATTTTTAACTTAATTTTATATAAATTAATTAAAATTTATATATAATTCTATATTATATTTTAAATCTTAGTATCTTATTTACGTTAAAAAGAGAAGACTTTAAAAAAGACTATAAACGCTATTATTTTAGCGAGTTATATTTTATTTATAATTTTTATATATTAATATAACTCTAATTTATCGATATTTAAGACTTAATTAAGAAGAGAATAAAAAATATCTTATTAATTATATTTCTAATATTAATAATTTTCTATCTAAAGAAAATTATAGTTATATTAAATATATCTCTAATTTCTCTATATATATATATTATTTTTAACTTAATTTTATATAAATTAATCAAAATTTATATATAATTCTATATTACATTTTAAATCTTAGTATCTTATTTATATTAAAAAGAGAAGACTTTAAGAAAGACTATAAACGCTATTATTTTAGCGAGTTATATTTTATTTATAGTTTTTATATATTAATATAACTCTAATTTATCGATATTTAAGACTCGATTAAGAAGAGAATAAAAAATATCTTATTAATTATATTTCTAATATCGACGATTTTCTATTAAAAGAAAAGTATACTTATAATAAATATATCTCTAATTTCTCTATATATATATACTATTTTTAACTTAATTTAATATAAATTAAATAAAATTTATATATAATTCTATATTACGTTTTAAATCTTAATATCTTATTTATATTAAAAAAGTAAGACTTTAAAAAAGACTATAAACGCTATTATTTTAGCGAGTTATATTTTATTTATAGTTTTTATATATTAATATAACTCTAATTTATTAATATTTAAGATTCGATTAAGAAGAGAATAAAAAATATCTTATTAATTATATTTCTAATATTAATAATTTTCTATCTAAAGAAAAGTATACTTATAATAAATATATCTCTAATTTCTCTATATCTATCTACTATTTTTAACTTAATTTAATATAAATTAAATAAAATTTATATATAATTCTATATTACGTTTTAAATCTTAATATCTTATTAATATTAGAAAAGTAAGACTTTAAGAAAGACTATAAACGCTATTATTTTAGCGAGTTATATTTTATTTATTATTTTTATATATTAATATAACTCTAATTTATCTCTTATATAACTCTAAAGATATTATATTTATAAATATTATTAAGAAATATTTTCTAAAGATTTAATTTTAACTATATCTTTTTAAATATTAAAATAAAAATCTAAGAAAATATATAAATATAAAGTATTTTCGATATTAATTCTAATAATATATAAATATATATTAATTTTAATTTTATAATATTCTTCTATCTAAGAAATTTAAATTATATATCTTTTTAATATAAAGAATTTTAAAACTTAATAGCTTTTCTATATATTTATTAAATCTTATAATTTTAATATTATTATATAGTTTTAAATAAGCTCTATTTATAAAATAATAAAGTATAAAAAATATATTAAGTCTATTAGAATTCGAATTCGAGATCTTAGTTTTTAATTTCGTTATATCTTATATAAATAATAAATTATATTATATATATATAATACGAAAAGAAAACTATATTCTATTATTAAGCTATAGATTTAATTTAAATATTAGAAATATAATTATAATAATATATAAAGAGTTTATAATTATATAATAAATAATTTATACTTATATTATAGATAATTAAAATAATATTAATATTAACTCTCTTAATAAAAGTATTTTAATTAATTTCGAAATTCTATTAATATATATTATTTTTATATATAATAATTTTTTATAATATATATATAATTTTTAATTTTTAACTCTAAAAAATTAAAAATATTTTTTTTTATCTCGAATTAACTTAATTCTAATATCTTTTATAAAGATAACTATATATTATTTATTTAATATTCTTTTATTATTAAATTTATCTAAATTTATATTATATTCTTTATTATATAAGTTTTTAAATCGATATTATAAATATTAATTTTAAATTAATTAGAAATATTTAATATCTAATATCGAGTAATTAATTAATATTTTAATTTTAATAATTATATAATTAGATATAATATTTTTAAAACTTTTATATTATTAAATTTATTTAAATTTCTATTATATTATAAATTATTTAAATAATAAAATTATAAATAATCGCGACTTAATATCTTAGAGTATAATTAAGTTATAAAATTTTAATCTATTATATAATACTAAGTAAGTAAATTTAACTTTAATTTTTAAAATTTTAATTTTTATATAAAATATTAATTAAATAATTTTATTATATTTTTTAGATTTTAAGAGATATTAATAATTTATTATTAATAAAAATATCTCGCTTAATTTTTATATTACTTATAACTTCTTAAATATTAATAATAAAAATATAAACTTATATATTATTATTAATCATTTTTAACGTAGAATTTAATAAAAGAATAAAAAAAAGAAATTTTAAAATATTAAAAAAATGCTCTTAGAGTAACTCGAACTCCGGACCTTTTAATAAGAAAAAGAAAAAGAATATTCTTTATCTTAATATAGTTTTTAATCTAAGTTTAAATCTTAATTAAAGATTATATAAAGATAGAGAATTTTTAATATCCGCTATTAAAGTATATAATAAAATAAAAATATTTAATATAAATATTAATTCGAAATAAGATAATAACTATTAGCTTAATAAATTATAATTAAAATATTAAATAAATCTTAAAATTTTAATTTTTATATATAATGCTGACTAAGTATTACTAGCATTTTTTCGAAGTTTTTTAAATATACTATATATTTATTACTAGATAAATCGATAAGCTAAAAATTCTCTTAGCGTTCTTTAACTCGAAGTACGTATAAAAAGATTTTATATTTTAAATAATAACTCTATAAGTAAATCTTTTCAAAAAATACGCGTTAAAATTCTAAAATTATATAGTTTTTTTTAAATATTTTTTTTATATTTTTTTTTTTAAATAAAAGAATTAAGTAATTAAATATTTAATTTTATTTTAGAAATCTTAATAATAATTAATTATTTCTTTATATAATTTAATAATTATTAAAAATATCTTTATAGAATAATAGAAATAGAATATAATAGTCTTAATATTTATTAGATTATCTAAATTTTAACTCTTAATAAATTAAAATAAAATTTTTAACGTATTTAATTTAAATATTTATTTAAATCTTATTTTAAAAATAAATTAAGAATATTTTTATATATTTAAATCGCTCTAAATTAAGTTTATATAATTCTATTTTCTTTATTTAATAATATCTAGAATAATAGATTAAGAAATAAGAAATAAAAATTTAGGTTTATAATAGCGAGTATATTTATATAAAGTAAATCTCCGCGCTAAATCTCTTCTTAATATTAAAAAAATTACTTTAGTAGTAAATTTAAAAATTCTTAAATTATATACTTTTTATAACTTTAAATTATTTAATTTTTTTTGAAATTTTATAGAATAAAATTTTTTAAAGAAAATATAAAGAATAATAATATTGTAACGAAGAAAGTTCTTAGTTTATTAATAATTATATATAAAAAAATTTATCTAAAAAACTCTAAATAAGTTTTTTAATATTATTATATTATTAAATAGCTCTTTAAATTCTCTATTACTATATATATTTAAAATTATAAATTATAAATAATAATAATAAATACTAGTTTATCGAGATTTCTTTATATAATAATTCTATATTAAATCGATATTTTAATTTAATAATATAATAATTTATAATTACTTTTTCATTAAAGTTATATTATTAAATAATCTTTTTTTATTTTTATAAATATTATTATATAAAATTATATCTTAATCTTAAATTATTTTAAAAGATAATTCGAGAATAATTAGACGCTAATATACGATTTTATTAAATAATTAAATACTTAATAATAATTATTTTTTTATTTTAATCTTATTAAATAGCTCTTAATTAGAGCTATAAATTACTATATTTAAATATTTTTATTTATTATAAATTCGTTATTAACGTTAAGATTTTAGATAGAGATATTAAAATACTCGCTTATTTTTTATATTACCTATAACTTTTTAAATATTAATAATAAAAATATAAACTTAAATATTATTATTAATTTTTTTTAATAGATTTTAGCGATATAATAAAAAAAAGATATTTTAAGAATTTAAAAAAGTAATAAGAGTATAACTCGAACTCTCGATCTTATTTATTTAAAAATTAAAAAAAATTTCTTACTTACGATATTATTATAGGTTAAAATAACTATATAATAAATAAAGAATAAAATTATTTTATTTATTATATTATATAAAGAAAATAAATTATTTAATATATTAAAAATTTCTTTAATACGAGATAATAAGTATTATTTTAATAGATTATAATTCTAATATTACGCGATTTTTAAAATTTAAATTTTATTAAAAATAGCTAACTAAGTATAACTATTATTTTTTTTATATTTCTTAAATATATTTTATATATAGAGCGAAATAAATTTCTAAATAAAGAATTTCTTTTAGCGCGAAAGATAATTAATATATATATAAAAATTTATTATTTTAAATAACGAATATAGAAGTAAATCTATTTAAAAAATATACGTTAAAATTCTAAGATTCTTAAGTTTTTTTTATATATTTTTTTCAAATTTTTTATTTTAAATAATAAAAAAAATTAATTAAATATTTAATTTTATTTAAAATATCTTAATTCTAAATAAATTAATTCTAGAGCTATTTATAAAATTTTAATTTTAATATATAATATTAACTAAGTAGTACTATTATTTTTTTTAATTTTTAAATTATATTAATTATTCGTTATAGAAAATAAAATTATAATATAAAGTTCTCTTAATATCGCCGAGTTAGAAAAACGACTTTATATATAGACTTTAATATTTTTTTAAAAAATAATTATAAGATTAAATTTCGCGATATAAGAGGCGCTATATAGCCCTAGCTTAGAGCTATTTAAATCTAAAAAAATAAAGAAATTCTATTAAAAAAAAAAGCGTATTTTATTTAAATATAAAAGTTATAATAAAATACGTCTCCGCGCTAAGAGCTATTCTAATAAATTACGATTATATTTTATTATACTCTATCTAATAGATTAGAATAAGATTAAATACTTAAATTATTTATTAAGAAAACTATAGACTCTAGATTATCGATAATAGAATTTTTATTTTTTATCTAATAATTTAATATTATTATTATTTAGCTACTATCTACTTTAAATTTTATCTTTTAATTCTATTTTAAAATTAATTAATAAATATAATTTTATATTAAGAGTAATATCGATAGAATTCTTAAGATAAAAAATTAATAAAATATCGATTATTAAGATATAAAGCTATTTATAAGATATTATATCTTAAAATATTTTTTAAATATTCTTAATAAAAATATTACTTTTAATAGAGAAATACTTAATTATCTTTATTAAATCTTCTTAATTAAATATAAAAATAGCGAGATATTAATTAATTTTCTTTAAAGAATTAAATTTATAAATATTCTATTAAATCTTTTAGCTATATCTCTTATTAACTTTATATTAAATTAATAACTTATCTAGATTATATTAAGAAATAATTAATAATTATTATAAGGCGTAATAGCTTACTCGATATAAGAACTAGCTTATAATATTTAAATATATCTTCTATAATACTATTTCGTATAGTTAATATATTAATATTTAAAAGATTATAATATTCTATTATTAAATTAATAAGTCGAGATTATTATATATAAATAAATCTTTAATATAATTAATTTAAAGTTTAAAATTCTAATATTTATAAAAGATATTATCTTTTTAATTAAAGGGTTAAATAATTTAAATATTAATAATATAAAATTAAATATTAATTATACGCTAGATTATAATATAATTAAAGCTATAAAGATTCTTAACTTTATTTATAATTAATAATTTTAATAATTATTTCTTTATCTTAATAACGCTATTAGAGAAATTACGATATTTATATAATCTCGCGATTAAGATTTTAAAAATATATTTAATATAGAATTATAAGATAAATTTAATATTTAAATTAAATAACGAGTATATAATATTAATAATTACTTATCTTTTCTTATTATTCTCTTAATTAAATATATTATAATTATAATAAAAATTAATATTTATATATCTTTCTTAAAATATAACTTAAATATTCTTCTATTTAATTAAAATAATTAAAATATTTTAAATATAATAAAAGAATTTATAAAATATATTATTAGCTAATTAAAGCTAATTTAGAAGATATAATTAGAAGATAAATAATATTTCTTATAAAAACTAATTTACTTAAAGTTATATAATCTTATATCGTTTAATTATTTATTTAAAATTAAGATTAATAAAATTATATTAATTAGACTTTAAGTTATCTAAAAGATTATTTTTAAAAATCTTATTATTATTATAACGAAGCGCTTAATATTAAAATCGCTTTTATTAATATTTATAATTTTTTATTTTTTTTAATATTAATTTAAATTATTATAATAATATAATTTTTTTTATAATTAATATAAGAATATAATAATAAGCGCTAATTATAATTCTATAAAGACGCTATTAAATTTTTAAAATAATAAAATAATTATTTAACTCGAGACGAGCTTTAATTATCGATACTTTTAGATATATTATTTATCTATTTAAATAGATTAATATAAATTTATTAATTTTTTTAATTAAAAGTATTTAATAAGAGCGATAAGAGTCTTTAATAATTAAGATTTTTATTTAATTATCTATAGATAAATAGCTATTAATATTATTTATAAATAATATTAAATTATTAAGTTTCTAAGTATTTAATAGAGAAGTAATAGTTTATATAATAATAATCGAGTAATTATTAATATTAAATTCGTAATATATAAAGAATAATTATCTTATATAATATTTCGATTATATATTAAATAAGAACTTTATTTTTATTAAATCTTTTAATATAATAATAACTCTTTACTTATTCTTTTTATATTCTTTAATTATATTAAATTATTTTAAATAAGATTCTTAAGTATTAACTATAGTTTAACTATATCGATTTACTTCGAAATATTTATTAATATAAAATTAAGAGAATTCTAAGTCTTTAAAGTCGTCGTTATTAAATATAAAATAGTTTTTAAATAATATAATAAATAGATCTTTATTATTATTATAGATCTTATTATAAATAAGATTCTCTTTATTTTATAATAGATTATTTAAATTTAATTTAATAAAGATTAAATCTATATTACGCGTTAATATAAAAGAATATTATAAGATTATAAGATAATATACGATTTATTAAGAATTATAGAACTTTTATATTTATTATTTAAGATAATATATCTTTTATAATAATATAATATTATTAATAATAAGAATATCTTTAATTTCGATATTAAATTACGCGTTATCTTAATTTAAATAACTCTTATTATAAATATTATAGTAGAATTTTATAAGTTTAAAAAAGTTATATTTTATTAGAGCGAGGCTATTATATTAAATTAGACTCTTAAAATTATAAATTATAATAATTAATATTAAATTTATAAATTTAAAGTATTTATTATTTTTATAAAGTATATATTTTTAGAATTATTTTAATAGATTAATAGATAGTAAATAATTAATATTAATCGAATAATTAGTATTATTAATACTCTACTCTTTCTTAATATATATCTTATAGTTTATATTAATAAAGCTTTTTAATTAATATTATTATATATTATTATATATAATAATTATAAATATCTTTAAATATAAATTAAATAATATTATTAATTTATTTATTTTATTTATTATTATTTAGATATATAATATTAAAATTAATTATTAAAAGATAAAAGAAGAAAATATAAATAGCGATTTTTAAGTTATTATTAATAATATTATAATTTAAATAAAGTTATTTTATTTTATATAATTTTAAATTATAAATAATTATTTATTAATTTTAAATAATTTATTATAAAAATAATAATTAAAATATAAAATAAAATTTATATTAATAAATAGTTAAACTCGAAATATTAAAGATTATATTATTAATATTTTAAAAATATTAAAATATAAGATTTTTCTTTTAAATCTAGAATAAAAAGTATTTTTTTAATCTATTAAAATTAATAATAGCTAAATTTTTATTATTTATAAAAAGAGCTTTTTAATTAATAATCTTAAAATTATTCGCTATTTTATCTCGCTTTATAATTTTATTTTAATATAAAAGATATAAAGTATTATTAAAGAAGAACTTTATAAAGAAATATTAATTCTAATAATTAATTATTTCGCGAAGAGAAAAAATATCTTTAAGAATAATATTGAGATTACTCGCTATTTAATATTAATTAGAATTTAAAAGAGAATTTAATAATAATATATTATAGATATAGCGAGTTTCTTAGCTAGCTTTAAAAAATTTTATAATATTATTATATAAATTAATAAAAGAGATAATATCTTTAAATATAATTTTTAATCTTTTAAATTTATTTATAAAAATTAAAAGATAATTATATCGCTTTAATTTAAGATTAAAATTATATATATTTTTTAATCTATAATTATATTTATTTAAATATTTTAAAAAAAAATTAATTATTAAAAGATTAAAAGTATCGAGATTAATAAGATTAAATTTAACTTCGCTTAATATTAAAAGTCTTTTAAATTATAAAAAAAGAGAGAATTATATTAAAGAGAGTATATATAAAAAAAATTTAAATTAAGAAAAAAGAGAGAGTTATATTAAAGAGAGTATAAATTAAAAATTTTTAAATTAAAAAGAAAGAAAGAATTATAGAGAAGAAAGTAAAGATAAAAAACTCTTAAATTAAAGAGAAAGAGAGAGTTATAAAGAAGAAAGCGAATTTAAGAATTTCTTTATAAATATATAAATATTTAATTATAATAATAAATATAGAGAATTCTATCGCTTAATTTTAATTATAAATATATATTTATAATTTAGATATTTATAATCTTAATAAAATTCTAAATAAATAAAATAATATAAATTTATTTACTTAGTTTATATAATTTATTAAAATTTAAAAAAGCTTTTTTAAATAATAATCTAATTAAAAATTAAATAATTATATTACTCTTATTTTAAAATTTAATTAAAAGATTAAATATAATTAAAAAAAAAGATTATTATTATTATAATCTTATTTTAATTAAGATAATATCGCTATTTTCTTTTAACTCTTTTAATAAATTAAAATTCTTTATAATATTAATAAATTAATTATTTTTTATTTAAATTACTTTTTATTATTTAATTATAACTATAACTCTAGAGAATAAAAAACTTATAAGATTTAAGAATTATAATAGAATAGTTATATCTATTTATAAGAATTAGATTTTATATTTAATTTAATTATAATCTCGCGAGTAAAAATTTTTTTTTTAAGATTTTTTTTAAATAAGTTATTATAATAAAGAAAAGAGAGTAGAGAAAGAAAGATTATATTTTTATAAGAGATAAGATTAAATTAAATATATAGTAAGCGCGTAATAAATATAAATTAAAAATAAAATTCTATATTAAAATAGTTAGAGATAAAATAAAAGAGAATTTATTTTTTATTTAGATAAATATTATTTATAGATAATAATAACTTATTAATAATATTTAATTAAATAAATTATATATAATAATAGTAATATAAAATTAAATTTAATTAAATATATTATTTATAATAATAAATAATATTAATTTTTTAATAGAGTAAAGCTAAATTTAATTAAATATATTATTTATAATAATATATAATATTAAAATATTTAGCTTCGCGCGTTATAATAAATAAAAATTATTATTAAATAAAATATATTAAAATAAATATAATCTATAGATTTTAGTATCGCGATTATAGATTATTAAAAGATTTTAAATAAAGTAATATATAAAGAAGAAAGTAAATTAGATAATTAAAAATTAAGAACGCTATTAGATTTAATATATTCGCTTTTATAATCTTAGATCTTAATATTATTATAAAAAAACGTAAAATAATAAAATAAAAATTTAAAAGAATTTTTTTTTTTTCTAAGTCTTACGTATTCGTCGCTATAACTCTAACTTCTTCGCTTATCTAATAACGATAATAATTTTATTATCGCTTAGTTTCTCCGTAGTATTCTTTATAGTATTCTTCATAATATTCTTCGTAGTATTCTTCGTAATATTCTCCGTAATATTCTTTATATTTATCTATTATAATTTCTTCTCTTACTTCTTAATATAATAGAGATAATAAATTAAGTTATAATAGTATTCTTCGCTTATTAAATAATAATTTAATATAAAATTATAGAGAGTATATAACGTGAAATCTTAAAGAGTTAAGTCGTATTCTTAATACTAAGAGTTTTACTACCGCTTAATTTCTTTATAGTATTCTTCGTATTTATCTATTATAGTTTCTTCTCTTACTTCTTTTTTTATAGAGTATTAAATTAAGTAGCTAGCTAAGTAATTAATTAAGTAAATAATTAATATAATATAAGATCTTAAAGAGCTAAATCGTATTCTTAACGATAATAATCTTATTACCGCTTAATTTCTCTATAGTATTCTTCGTATTTATCTATTATAGTTTCTTCTCTTACTTCTTCTCTTATAGAGTATTAGATTAAATAGCTAGTTAAGTAATTAATTAATTAAATAATTAAATAATTAGCTAATAATCTAATTAAGTAAATTATTAAGCTAATAGAGTATATAATATTAATTAAACGATTAAGAAATATAATTAAAATAGAATAATAAAGAATAGATTTAGAAGAAAGACGCGTCTTAGAAGATAGTATTATTAAATTAGAAGATATTATTACTAACTTAAGAGGAGTATATAAAAGAGAATAATAGTTATAAATCTATTCGAGCTCTTTTTAAGAATCTTCTAACGCGTTTATAAATAATAGTAAATAGCTATTAAGCTCGCTTACGGCCTCGATTATTAATAATAGCGAATTCGTTAAAAGATAATCTAAAGGCGTTAATAGAGGCTCTAAGAGACGAGTAAAAGAAGTATATATATCTAAAGTATTTAGTAATATATCGAGAACGAATATATTTATATTAATAAATTAATAGAATAATAAAAAAAGAATAATTATATAAATAGATAAAAGAATTATTATTTAATTCTAAACGCGTCTAATATAACTACTATAACTATTATATTTAAATATTTATTTAATTTACTAATAGTAGACTAAACTTTATAATTTTTATATTATTAGAAAGCGTAAATTAAGCTCTATAATTTATAAAATTATAAAGTAACGATATACGTAGAAAGCTAGTTATTTTAGAGTATAAAACTTCTATATATAAATTTTTAATAAAAGAGTATAAGAGGGCTAGCGAGCTAACTTAGTTAATCTAATTAAAGTATATAATAACTTTAAATTTATAATTAACTATATATATAAATTTAAGATTTTTAAGCTTAGCTCTATCTTATTCTTTTATATATATTAATAAATCTTATCTTATTATTCTTCTCTTTATTCTTCTTTTCTTTCTTCTTCTCTTCTTCTTTATCTTTCTCTTTCTCTTTATCTCTATTATTATTTATCTTATTTTTATTATTATTACTTTTAAAATTTAAATTAAATTTAAAATATAAAAAAGATATATTTATTAGTAAAAGATTAATTTAAAATATACTTAATATAAATAAAAGGGATAAGAAATAAATATAAAAAGTATAAGTATATAGTAAAGCGTATAACGTTGTAAATACTTATAAAAATATTTAAAATCTTTTAAAGAATCTTCGCTTTATTAAGTAAAGTTACTTTATTATTTAATTGCTTTTTAATCTCTAAACGATTTTTAATATATTAAATAGCTATTAAAATTATATTAAAGTATTTATAAATAATATAAAATCGCGTAATAAATATAAACTTAAGAATATTAAGAGTAAAAAGATAATAAATAATATAAGTATATTATAAATAAATATAAATTATAACGTTAATATTAATAATAATATATTTATTAATTAAATCTATTAAGAAAATTAATAAATACTATAAGTATATCTATTATATAAAATTTATATAAAATTTTATTATAATATAATTATTATATAAATAAATATAATAATAATACTTAATAATTATATTATTATTATTATTAAATATAATATTATAAAAGCGAGAAGCGTATTAAAAAGCTTATTAAGTATAATAATAATAGATATTCTTATTTAGAGTTAATAAAGATCTAGCGCTTCGAAGAGCTATTATTATTAATTAAGATTATTAATATAAAAAAAATATATATATAATTATAAAGTCTTTAAAAAATTTATAATAATAATTATAATAATAGACTAGACGTATATAAGATATATTTATTAAAATTATATTTAATATATATAAATTATTAAAAGTATAGATTATTAATAATAATAAAAAAGTATTAATAAAATAGAAAACTTTTTAAGAAAGTAAATATTATTATAGTTATATATTTAAACTATAATATTAATAATTACTCTATATATTATTATAATTATATTTAACTTATAAGAATATATTTAATATTATCTATAGATATTATATATTTATATTATTAATATATATAATAGAATAAGATAAAGCTAAGCTTAAAAATCTTAAATTTATATATATAGTTAATTATAAATTTAAGTTCTATACGCTTTTTAATTAGATTGGCTAAATTATTATAAGTAAATAAATTAACGTTCGTAATTATTAAAATCTCGCCCTTTTATACCCTCTCTTATTAAAAAAATAAGTATATATTATTAACATATAGAATAACTTTTTTATTTTCTATTAAAATTTTAAGATTTTTTTTTTAAATTATAGAACGAAATATAAGCTTTTAGATAAAAAAAGAATTTCTAAATTTAGTCTTATAATTATTAAAGCGCAAGGAATTCAAATATCGCTTATTAAAGTTCGCTTATCAAAGATCGCTGATAGCCGAATAGCTCTGATTAAAAAATAGATATACATTATTTAATTTTAGAATAACTTTTTTATTTTCTATTAAAATTTTGAGATTTTTTTTTTAAATTATAGAACGAAATGTGTGCTATCAGATAAAATATTTTTTATTAAATTTAGTCTTATAGATATTTAAAGACAACGTATTTAAATATTCTCTATTAAAAGTTCGCTTATTAAATTTACTCGATAGCCCTAATTAAAAAAAAAAGATTATGAATTTAATTTATAGACCTTTACTCGTATATTTATAATATATTATATTTACACTATACTATTATAAAAAACTCTTTCTCTTCTTTTTCTATAAGATTTAAAAAGTTTTAATAAATCTTTTAATAATAAGAAAATATTCTTTCTATATTTAGATTTAAGAATAAATCTTTAAAAAAAGAAGATAATTATTAGAAAAGAGATTTAAGAGTTCTAAGTAAGAGGATTCTAGATTACTTAGTCTATATACGCTTAATATATACTTAATAAAGTTTTAGCGAATAAGCTTAAGTAAGTAATCTCTCTTAAGTTTTCTTTACTTTTTTAAGAATTAGTTTTACTATTAAATCGATATATAAATATATCTATCTTTCTAATTTCACATTACTATATAACTCTAAGACTCTTTAAGTCTAATAGAAACTTAATTTTTTTAGAGGGTCGCTCGGGTAATAGTCACGTCGAAGGCGGGCTCCGAAGCCGAATATTTTCGAGTAAGACGCCTTATACGAATGAGATTTTCGGGTAGAATAGTTCTATTTCAATGAGGATATTTCGGATAGAACGCCTTAGGGCAAAAAAGCCTAAGCAGACGCCCGGGAAGAAACCCCGAGGCCGGCCAAAATAGGCCTGAATTTGATTTGTGTGCGCTAAGGCGAGGCCACAGCCCCGGAATACAGCCCCATTCCCACATTATGTACCGTTGTGAAGGCGGGGCCACAGGCCTTTCACTTGGTAGACCGTGTGGGCAAATTTGAAGCCCCGCAAAAAGCGGGTATTTAGAAGTCTTCGAAGGAGTGAGCCCCGGAGCACAGGGCATGTTGTCCTTAAAATCGTGGATCTTTCGGGAAAGAATCCCCGGCACATTGCGATTTTTGCACCGTCTTCGGAGCTTGAGGACGAACCCTCTAGAGGTTAGCAGCAGCCCCTACGGGGGCCCTATTTAGGTCCAAATAGGGGTGTCTGGCTGTTAAGCGCAGACACCCCCGGGACCAGGCTTTTTTAGCTGAGTTGCTAACACCTCGGTTCGAATCCATTAGTCTCTCTCGCTAAAAAATTATAAAATTATAAAAATCGTAAAATCGTAAAATCGTAAAATTATAAAACTAATTAAAATTTTATAAATTATAAAAATAATAATAATAGTAATTAAAATAAAAAGACTATAATAGATATTAAAATTAACTTCTTATTAATTAAATTTAAATTAATTTAAAGTTAATTAACTTTCTAGATATCTATTATTAATATAACTTTTTTTTTTCTATTAAAATTTTATTACTTTTTTTTAAATTATAGAACTTAATCTACGCTTTCTAATACTTTAAATTTTTTTAAAATTTAATCTTATAACTTTAAGTAAATCTTAAATTAAAATCTTTTTACTATTCGAAGTTCTAGAATCGAATTTAATCTCGAAATCAGATCTAAAAATAAATTACTTCTATGAATTTAATTCATGGGCCTAAACTTGTCTATTATAATATCTTTATCAACGCTGTAACCTTGAAGGATGTTAAAGCTTCTCGCTGGTCACCGAGCAGGTAAAAATTGGTGCAAAGACAGTGCGCCTGGGCGAGCAAGTGTGACAATACCGCTCTTAGGTGAGCGATTTGAACATCGATAGCAGGCAGCTACAGCTTTCGAAAGTGTTGTACACAAAGACGGATCGACTTTCAACAATATCCTTCCAACACCGAAGTTTCATCACTAGCAGCTCAACACTATTATTTCATTCCTTCATTATAACTTAAAAGGCTCTTGCGTTTACATTTACAACTCTCTTTCAATTATCCAAGTCCACGGCATGGGTAAAGATAAGTCACAGCTGCCTTTCAAACTAGGAGACATGAACAACTCCACATCGCGTTCAGCTACTAAGTCTTCTTTTGACAGTTGCAAGGAAGAATTCACTCCAGTGAACCGGTCCATTTTGTCCGCCAGCTCGTTGGCCGCCTCGGTTGACTCAGCATCCACTGTTAAGACTGTATGTGGATCATCGAGTGCGTCAAACCCGGCACCTTCACCTACAACAATGCCAACGGTTGATCGAGGGGCATCGACCACATCCCACACATTATCCTCAGGAATGTTTGCACACGTCCTGCTGACAGCTTCAGCTGCTAAACCTGTGATCTCTCCGACTGTGTCAAACCCAGGGCTTTCACCTACAACAGTACCCACAGCTGGCCATGAGACAACGCCCACATCGCAGCCATCACATCTAGAGATGCCAGTGAGTGTACCGAGGACAGCTCCTGCTGCTAAAACTCTGATATTATCTCACACCGCGTCTTCGAGTTTGCCATCGCCAGCATCTATCAACACACCCAAAATAGCTCTGTCATCTTCAGCTTCGTCACATGAATCGACAAATGGGCTAGTCCCAGCAGCTGCATCTTTGACAACGCCACCGACTGGATCATCTTCAACAACAACTCCCGTCTTTGATTCTGGGTCCCAAGCCGCTAGATCGTACCCTTTCGGTCTGTCGATATTTGCAGCTCGTACTCCAGCAACAAAGGTGCCCAAAACACCAATGTTTACTTTCGGCGAACCATCAGTCACTATCCCTGCCAACGCAGGAACACTTGCAAGAGCGCCCGTTCTTGGTCAATCGTCAGGTTTTATGTTTGCCACCCCAGGATCAAATGCGCAGAAAGAGAACGCGACCCCGAACTCACTGTCAGGGGCATCTCCAGCCGTGGACTCAGCGCCTTCCGGATCAGCAGCTTTCACGAGTAGTCAGTCGAGTAATATGCGCTTAGAATCACCACTCCAGACATTTCCAGCGCCAGTACCAGCAGCATCGCAGCCCGCAATATCCATAAGTAGCGCGCCGGCTGCCACATCGTTCACATGGCCCAACCAAGGTACAGCAACCGGATCCGCAGTTTTCAAAACGCCATCCACAGCCGACTGCACGGCATCATTGCTGGTCAAGCAGCTCCAAGCCCAGATACAACCCTTGAAACAGAGGACGCTGCTAGAGGGACTCCTTGCCCACTTCACCATTCCAGACGCTGTTTTCCTCAAAGATGACCATAGATGCCACGTATGCCTGGAACCTTTTTTGACGGGTAGTAGCCCCGAGCTGCCAATAAAGTTGCCATGCGGACACATCTGTGGCTCCGTGTGCATCCTTAAATGGCTAGCCCCGCAAGAAGCTCGCCCGCGAGAGAAGAATTGTCCTGTTTGTCGCAAGCCAATCTACGGTATTCAGTGCGCTTCGGAGTGGAATGCGCTTTCTTCTCTAGAGAAAAGTATGCTAGGAATGGCGGGGAAACTGCAAGCAATGGTGACAGCTCCGGATGAAGCCCCGAATCAGAATCAGAGCCTCGGCCTGGCGGTCACACAACCAATGGAGGCTGAGATACCTGTGGCTTGGGGAAAAAGACGAATTTTACAAGTGGGGCCAGGGCATGATGAGATGCAATGGAATGCGTGGATACATTTCCTCGAGGAGCTTGTCAGTTACGTGGAAACTGCTGACGAGTGGCATCTCTGGTATACTCGACGACAACTCGTCATCCCGATAATCAACATGATATTCGTTCTTACCTTCATCGATATGAAGAAGAAAGGATCTGTGTGGGTATCTCGAGTGATCGGGGAAGTTCCGGAGCTGTATCTGCCTCTGCATTCATTTTTAGATGGAGCTCACCCGCACTATCACTTGGCAACTCCCAGAGAGGAGCACTACAGGGAAACCGCTGACTATCATGCGAGGATCGAGGCTAGAGGGCGTTCTTTGTCGAGCGGTTCCTTATCGGCGTACATGGCTTGGAACTCCAGATAGACGACAGAGACTGGACTAAGCACACTCTTTCTGATATGAATCAATCCTGTCAATACAATAGTGACGACCACATAATTTTACCGCAACCATCTTCTTATTTGGCACGAGCTTACTGCTAGTTGCAGACACGTCCAGTCACTCTCCCCTGAATACATCCGAAGCCTTCGTTCCCACCCTTTGGTCCGTTCCGCGGAGACTGCGCCTCTTCTTGCCGCACTCAAGTGTCCTACTGCACAGATACATGTAGGCGGGCGTGGGGATACTCATAAATTGCCCAAGGTAAAAATACGAGGCGCTTTCACTTCGTCCCTCACGTATAACGTGCTGAAGGGTGAACTACTATGCAGGATCTGTAACTATCACTCTTAATATGTCGTACGGGAAATCTTTGGCGACGTGTTTACACATACTTCCAGCTAAAGCTCCCATTGATCGGGTCCTTCCTGCCTATAGCGCTGACAAATCATCTAGAAACGTTCTATCATCACCCCATCGTCCTGTCGAAAATGAGAGCTCTTGACTCTATCTGAACTATGTCCAGTCAATGATATACAATCTGTATCAGCAACTTTTCAGGGCTTCTTACCATTCGAGTAGGAAACCTTTTCAGCAAAGTTCTCTACAATATGCTTTGTTTTCTTGGTGTGTGAGTCAATCTGAACGTGCTGCAGAACTCTCTAACAGCCCGTGTCTTGATAAGGCCATAGCTTTGAAAGAAAAAAATCAGCATCGACCTCAGCAGTCTCGATGAAGACATTGCGGTAGTCGTCAATAACAGCTTTCGTCTGAGCGAACTCTGTGGGATCCACTATTCCATCCGTCGACAAAGATCATCATCTTTGAGAAGTTCCAGTATAGCCCCAATCCCTTTTTGATTCTCTTCTTCGTATGCATGCAGTGACAACTCCTCTTTGCTAAAGTTGATAGGGCATTTACCAGAGAAAGGGCATAGCTCTGTCCAATGTTCCTTGATTTCAATCAAAGCTTTGCGAAGATAGAGTAGTTTATCGCTATCCCATAGCCCCAAAGCTAGTCGGGTCGGTCGCCTATGAAGGTCCAGGTTATCAAGTTTAAGGGCAGTCTAATGGCACGGATTCTTGATAGTAATTCTAGTTCATAGAACCCTGACATGCTTCGCTCTGTCTCACAACTTCAATTCGCATTCTTTCATCCTGAGGAAGAGTGGCATAGTCGTCAGGTAGTTCGGACAGTTGGGCACCTTCTAACATGGTCCCCGGATCCTCGAATGCGCGAGGTATACCGGATTGGTAATAGAGAGGTAGCATAGCCGAATATTGCGAATCTATTATACAGGTGATTTTTTTCAATTTGGGATCAACAAAAATGTTGTCCAGATGCAGATCAGGGTGTCAAAGCGTTGACGATCTTATATCTTCCGAGGTTTCAGATCCTTGCACTGGTATCATGACGTTGGCAATTTTGAGATAGCGCTTTGGTAGTGAAACTGGGTCGCTGGGACACTGCGGCTGTGTAGAGGACTCGTAGAAGTTCATTCGAGGATATGAATGTTGCTCGATGTACGAAATTTCATTCTTAGCCATAGCTTCAACGAACGCAAGTGAGGTAATGTTTGCCAGTTTGAAGCATTAATGCGCGAGCGGTAGGGACATGGCGATCACTCACAGGGTCCTCGGTGTGAACTAGAGATTCCATGGTCATCGCACCAAAGGTTATCCATGACAAGCGGACTCAGTCTGGATTCATCCGTCTTAGAACTAGGCAGCGTTGTTGTCGTTGAAAGTGTTTCCCCGGGGGCCATATCTGCTGCGACATAGACGCAGTTTGACCTGTTTAAATGCGGTAGCTGCAAGCCGCCGTTCAATTTCCACGATTTGTGAGATGATGCCAAGCTTGCTGACCACGGGCCACTGGTACCACAGTCTACCCAAGCGCTCTCCTGACGCTGTCTCCTCTATGATATACTCAGCACCGACTGGACTGTCTGGATAAGCAGACTAAGTCAGGCACCGAGGCGTTGGAACTTTCAACACATCTAGAGGCTTTCCCATGGATGTCAGAGCTACATAACCCGAGATCAGCAAGACAAAAACTCACGAACTTGCGCGTAGCAACTTCAGATGCAGTGATGTAGTGTTTAGGCTCTGTCGCTCGGCAAGGAAGTTTTGCAAATACTTTAGATCCATTGTCCATCGTCATAATGAAAGCTCTGTTGTATGGCCCTTCTTGGCATTTCAAAACCTTGGTACCTGACAACCAGTCAACAGGACGCCAACAGACGACGATGGTGTAAGAGATGTTACAGTAACACGCGCCGCGAGCGTGGACTGTGGTCACAGCTACCTTGATGAGCTGCTCCAGATCAAAGCTGAGATATCTGCTTGAGAACTGTTTTGCTTCATTGCTTCTACAAGCATTGCGTCATGAAAAGGTTGAACATATGGCTCACATCCAGCGGTTCCTCGTGTAGCGGTATAGCCGTTCCTCTGTAATTTCTTCCTCAACTGAGAAGAATGTGAGCCCTCGCGAAGGGGTTGCTAGACGTTAGGATGGGCTTATAAGAATCACCACGGCGCTCACCAAGCAGCAGGGGCATCCGCACTTGATTCTTAGATGATGCTATCTTCAAGCCACGAAGCCTCTGTGCCGTATGTCAGAGTAGTACTGAAGTGAGTCTCGGTGAAGAACAGATCATAGTATTGACAGGTGAAAATATTCGAAATCTATTGATTAGTACTCGCAAACAGTGAGGCCATACAGAAATGAAGCATGCACAAGTAGATATGTAGATATATGATTGGGCATATCCAACACTGGGGTAGCTAAGACCTTTCTGGACATGCAAATAACCAGAAAAACTCCCCTGTCTAAGCGACATACCCTGGAGTGAAAATGAAGCTATGTATAGGTGTGGGTGGGAGGGAGAACAATGATATGGCTCTGAAAGAGAACAATTCGAATGAAGAGCCCACTACTGGTGCAGTGGCCATACAAATTGTTGGAATCTGCTGCAGTATCATAGTGTGTTGTAGCTACCCCGCAGGTGGCAAATTAGCATAGGCTTCACATAGTATTTAAGTAGCCTATATATCACTCCATAGCTAATTAATTCTTTAATCTCTCTTTAATTTCAATAGATTATAAGCTCTCGCGCTACTACTACGCAGTAGTCAATTATTAATTTAATCTTAATTATATTTAACGAATTATTATAGTCTTAATCGTATTTAACGGATCATTACAGTCTTAGCCGTACTTAACGGATCATTACAGTCTTAGCCGTACTCAACGGATCATTACAGTCTTAGCCGTACTTAACGGATCATTACAGTCTTCAGGCCCCCATAGAGTGGTCTGTCATTCAGTCATTTCAGGCCCCACAGAGTGGTCTGTCATTAAGTCATTTCAGGCCCCACAGAGTGGTCTGTCATTCAGTCATCAGGCCCCCACAGAGTGGTCTGTTATTCAGTCATCAGGCCCTATAGAGTGGTCTGTTATTCAGTTACCAAGGCCCTATAGAGTGGTCTAATATAATTAAAATATCTATAATAAAAGATATTAAAATCGAACTTCTTAGAAAATAGAATTAAGACTTCTAGTTCGTTAATATACGAGTAGAGCTCCGTTTAAAGAAACTTTAGAAATATATTTAGAGTCTTTATATCGAGGATACTTCGAAAGAGAATAATTTTATCGCAGTCGTTAAGAAGAAAAAGAAGGCGATTAAGAATTAAGAGTAGAAATTTTAAAAAGCGACTAATTTTATAACTTTAACGATTAGTTTAAATATTTAATAGAAGCTTATAAAGATCGAATTTAATAACGACTATCTTATACTTATAAGACTTCAAATCGTACTTTAATTTATAGAATTCTTTAAATTTATATATCTTTTAAAAGAATATTACACGCTTTAATTTAAAGTATTTAAAATAATATTTAAGTATCTTACTTATATTAAGATTCTCGAAAAGAAAATCGATATTATAAAGATTATACTCGATATAAATAATCGTATAATTCTCTATCTCTTTATATTATTACTATAAGAGTATTAATATCTTATTTAAATTTAAACTATTACGTCTTTAATTACGACTAAAAAAGTACGCTAAATAATTCTTAAGACTAATTATTAATATAATTAAGCTCTCTATAACTTTTATTTAATTATTTAAGTAAATAAGACTACTTAAAAAGAGAAATACGAGTACTATAAATTTATTAATTATTTTAATAGAAAATACTATATTAAATATCTAGAATTAGTCTCGAATTAATTGAAATAGAAGATAAAAGAGTTAATAAAAGATAAAGAGAAGGGTATAGAATAAGTATAGAAATTTTAAGCGAAGTTAATTACAGTTAGAAGTAACGACTTCGTAGATTATAGTAATATATATATCTCGGCATAAAGGCTATATTATATTATGAAAGTATAATTAATAATACTATATTATAAGAGTATATTAAAATCTACTATAGTATTATAGTATATTATAGCTATCCCGTAGATAGTAAATTAGTATAGACTTTATATAATATTTAAGTAGTCTATATATTACTTTATAGCTAATTAATTCTTTAATCTTTTATTAATTTCAATATAAATAGATAGTACTCGCTATGGTCATCTATCTCTCTACTATCGTATAGTCGTATAATAATGAAACGATTAATTAAATAGCTATTAACGCTATGATCTTATAATAAACCCACTAATCTATAGTTCTACTATTACGAATTTTGCTAAGCTAGTACTATCTCGCGTAACGTTTCATGAAAACTATACGTATAAATAAGTTCTAAATAATAATTAGCTAGATCTTAAGACTCAGCCGTATATAGATAGCGATCTACTATATAGCTTAGCCCTAGAAAAACTCCCTCTATATAAGATAGAAGATCTAAAGTCTAAGTATAAGAAAACGCTAAAAAATAAAGCGCGGGTAAGTAGGAAAAGTTTAAAAAACCTCTTTTTGCGATAAGAGAAATAAGAATAAAGAGTAAGAAATAGAGAGGATATCGTTTATTTAAAGCTCTTTTAATATAATAATCTTAGCTATTCTATTATAAGTATATACTATATCTCTTCTTTATTAGCCCTCAATTAAGCTATAGCGATTAGTACTATCTTATATAATATTCTATAAAAACTATATATATAAATAAGTTCTAAATAATAATTAGCTAAATTCTAAGGCTTAGTTATATATAAATAGCGATTTACTATATAGCTTAACTTTAAAAAAACTTCTAAAATAGATTTATATCTAATAAAAATTATTAGCTCTAAGCTAAATAAGAACGCTAAAGATAATATAATATAATAAGAATATAAGTTAAATATATTTCGATATATAGACGATATAAATTAGACTTCTAACGACTAAATAGTTAAATCTTATTATTAATTAGACCGGTGTTCCTCGCGAAGATAATAACCTCTCTATAAAAAGAGTATTCTAAGTAATAACTTAGATAATCGAGTATATATAGAGTGCTACGTAGCGTAGCGATAACGTATTATCTTATAAAGGCCTTATCCGAATTAAATAGTAGCGATAACTCACTAATAGAGAAGCGAGTAAATAAGTTTTATAGCGAATAAATAGAGTAGATATTATTATTTATAGCGGTAATAAATAGAGTAATTTCTCTTCTAAATAAATTCGTCTTCGAGGCTAATAGAGATAACTTTATATAATAACTATAGAGCGTAACTAAACGTCTTATAATATATTATTATTCGAAGTCGCTATTCTCGAATTCAATCTAGAACTATATAAATTTACTTATATAAAGAAATATAGTAAATATGAGATAAAAGAAAGTATATAAGATAGCTTTCTCTAAGAAAGTCTTATTAAATTAGATAAGGATATAAAGTAGTAGATCTTATATAATTAAACGATATTCTTTAATATCGATCTCGTTATATAGTCTATAAATATTAATAATTACTCGCTATAATAGTAAGTAATAAAAGACCTCGAGATTCTCGAATCTTATATTCATATAGATTAATCGAACGTCTATAAGATAGACCTTAATAAATTTAATCTAAATATAATAATTAACTAGACGTACTATTTAGTTAATAAATAATTAAATAATAATAAGAAACGCGATAGTTCTTAATAGAATATAAAATTTAATATAGAAGATCTTCGCTATTTAATAGCTACTTCTTATTTTATTAACTAGATCTTATTAGAGATATCTTATAATATTATAATTTAGAGAAGTCTTTTTATATTATAACTTAGATAAATTATAATTTAATAATTTCTACGTAAACTAAGAGCGCTTAGCTATAAATATAAATTAGTAATTTTATTAAATTTAAAGCGAGAGAGTAAGTTAATTAAAGTATTTTACTTAATAGAAATTTAAATTATATTATAAATGATATTATATTAAGCGAATAGTATAATTATTTATCTAAGTAATATTATAATTAGTTTATATATAGAACTACTATGAATATTCTTAATGATAACGCTATTATTATAATAGAGTGTAAGATATAATTAATATAAACGAAATAGCTATCTACGAATAATTATAAGAATAATAAATATCTTTTTAAATTAGATATTCTTCTTACGATAGTAGATAGCGAAGTATATATTAAATATATCGTCTAATTTAGAATAAATAACGATATTCTCGAGAATATATCCTTCTATTTTAAGCTTATTAAAAGCGTTTATTTATATAAAATAATAACGGTATATAGCTATATGCCGAAGTAGACATATCTCGTTCTATTTAGATAAAAAGATATCTTATTAGCGTAAATTCGTTGCGATTACGGCGATAATATAATAATATTCTTATTTTTTAAATAATGCGAAGTAGAGCCTTCTTAGAAAAGCTTTATTAGGAATTATTACTTTAGCGAAGAAGAATAATAGATCTATCGCTAACTTAAGCTCGTTATAAGAGATACTCCGTCTATTTAGAAGGGCTTTTATTAATTTTCTCGCTTATTCTAGCTTATTAAGAGAGAGCCTAACCTTTATCTTCTCGCTATCAAATTAGATTTCTAAAAATTCGATAAAAATATCTTCCTCGTTCTTAATATAATTTATTTTTAGATTATAATTATTATAGATAATATTAAAGTCCTCGCTAAATTAAGCTATATCGTTATTAGATGAAAGAATAGCGAAGAAGTTATTTAGATAGTAAAATACGATACTTTAGAAGAGAATAATAACGAGTATTTAATAAAGGGTCTTAGCGAATAGATTGAAAATAAAAGGCGCGATATATAGATTAAATAATAAGAATTTATTAATATAATAGAAGCTATTCTAAAAAAAACCTAGTAGCTAAAAGTTTGACTCGGCTATAGGGATATATCTAAATACGTCGGCGAGGTCTTATTTGATTATAATTATATCCTAGTTCTGAGTGAGTAAGGTATCGATAGCATCGTTTAGTATGGTGTACTCGAGTACTTCGTAGGCCTCGTGAATATAGTGGTTGATAGAGTGTAGCCGTGAGAAGGAAAGATCGTGAATCCTTCTTTAGCTATCGTTATGCTTCGGAACAAGGCCCAATGGGGACGAAATAAAGTGTTCCGAGGGTTCCACGTCCAACCTTGTTAGATGGTCGTTATCCTCCTGCTTTTGAAGGTCTTTGGATAGTATTTCGGGTGCTACAGCGGCACTGAGGTGGGGTTTACTTAACAGTAACTGACTGGGGCCTTAGTAGCCTATTTTAACGCCGCGGGCGATGATTGCGAGTAAGGTATTGACGACAAGGCGCGGGTGGGTGGGAAAAGTCCAAAAAACCTCTTCTTGCGACGAGAGGAACAAGAATGAAGAGCAAGAAACGGGGGGGGACACCGCCTATTCAAGGCTCTTCCAACATGGCAATCTCGGCTATCCTGCCATAAGTGTGTGCTGTGCCTCTTCCTCACTAGCCCCCAGTCAAGCTGTGGCGATAAGGATAGAATTCACGCCGTCGGTGCTAGCGTCTTTACTAGCGTCTCTCAAATCTTACTCCGCTTTTCGATGTTTTGACAAAGCATTCTACGTCCTTATGGAGTAATACAAACCTACTATCTTTCGCTGTTGGGTGCCCAAGACAGAGCTCGAAGCTTGGTTGCTATTGGCAAGAGGTACGAAAGTACGCTGAAGTTGCCTTTTGAACTTTGCCACTCACTGCTCGGCAGTCACACCCAAGACGCTGCTTCGCATTTCACAAGCTCTACAACAACTTTGAATGTCCTTCCAGTATCCCATACTGTCCTGTCTAACACAGCGAAGCTATACATCCAAGTCTCCAATCAACGGAGTGTAATCTTCGAAATGCTCTTCATACGGACTTCCGGATCTTCTGCTGCATTGGAGTTCGCTTGGTCGATTCAGATGGTTGCAATGATTTTGTGCGTCCCACTGCGCGAGCCTGAAGCCTTGTTCCCCAAGATGATATAATCCTTGACGCCTTGGTCCGTGACTTGCGCTTTGCTTTGGGCTGTTGCGATTGCTTGGTTTTCATTGTTCCGGTCTTTATGAAGAACGATTCGAAGGTCTTGAGTACTGACGTCGTTTTTCGTCGTGATCACATTATCCGTGAATCCAGGAGTTGAAGCTTTTCTTTTATCTGAACCCTGCTTGGCCAGGGTATCAAGAGCTATTTGTGAGGGACACGCGAATCGACTTTCTCATCCCTCTTCACGTGCGACCCCCATCTCACATGCTCTCGTCACTCCTATGAAACTCATTGGACGGCAGTAGGCTTCGTACTCTGATTCTGCGCTTTCTGTGGATTTAGTGCCCGCCGCAGTAAAGTCTAGATCAACCAATAAGAATATTTCCGGCTACTATAGGCGGACACCGATATAGCGGCTGACGGCGGAGAGAAGAAGTTGCAGCTCGGAGCGAAGTTTCTCAGCGTAACCTATCTTCAGGCACCAGCTCGCACGCTAAAAACTTATCTTTTAAGATTCAGAAACTCGTTCGCTTTCGTCGTCTCACTCACATGCTGTCATACGCTGACTAACCCGATTACCTGCCTTCCATGCACTTAATTAGCCTAGTCGCAACACTTGCTTGAGTAGCTCTCTTTCTGCGCACACGACCGCACCAACCCCACGTAGAGATGATTTTTCCAGATGGCTGTGTGCCCTTCCACAAGTTGCTACTCGCAACATGGGTGCACCTCGGCACCTGTTTGGAGCGCTTTTCTTATTGCGAGCTGCTACCCTTAAGTCGCAATCGTCAAGTTCTCGCTCATGCCGTAACCCGAGACCCGGGAATTATCGTGATATGGTCAGCTCTTCTTCCTGTTCTCTCTATATATTGGAAAAGGCCGTGGTATCCCTCTTGTCATTCTCAGTATGTCTCCATCTGCAAAAGCTTGATTACCGAGTTCAAATTTCCGAAAACATTGCAAAAGCCTGTCCTTTCTCACAATGCAATCTTCAATCACTCTCTTAGTTCTTCTAAGCTTTGTGACCGCCCTCCTCGCAAGTCCAATCCGCCAAGGAGCATCAACAAGCTGTCTGAGCGATCCACAATGTGGCCCAATTCCTGGTCAGTCTTTGCTATACAGCGACTATTCACACAAAAGTCCACCGTTCCCAGCGAATATCACAACTCCAGTTCTAGCGACCACCACTGGGCCCGTGGGGGAAGACGATGTTCTCTTTCAAAATTTACTCAGTGCAGAATGGGCTGTTTACAGTTTCTACCAACAAGGCGTGGAGGCTTTCAATCAGTCAGTCTTCACAGACCTTGGGTTCCCCGACACAACCTTCCAGAGAATCACCGAGATCCGCGATAATGAGGCCGGACATTTACGCATTTTCCAAAATTCGATTTCACCCGCGTCCATCAAGCCGGGGGCCTGCAGGTATGAGTACGGGTTTACCAATGCTAAAGAGTTCCTGGCTCTTCAGAATATCATTGAGGTCTCCAGCATGGCGTTCCTGACTGGTTTAGCGCAGCAAGCGAAGGCATCTTCGACAGTAGGTGCCCTCGTAGCAATTGGGGAGACTGAAACCCGACATGAGGTGAATTCATCATTCATACACTTATTGCTCCTTGCGCTTACCTTGTGCTAGGTCTGGGCGCTCATCGATGTCTGGGGTCTCAATCCTTTCGCAGGTCCTGCAGACACCTCATTCGCCTACGCAAATCAAATTCTGTACATCACGCTAGCCGACTTCATCATCGCCGGAAGTTGTCCTCACGAGAACCCTCCCTACCCCTACCCATCACAAAAGCTGCCACAATTGAGCTACAACGGCTCCACCTCCACCGGCCACCCAGGATCGCCCATAATGTTCGTGTACAAACAAAACAGATACAACAACGAAACTCTTGTACCGGACTACGAGCCTGGAAAATCTTATTATGCGGTCTTCTTCCATGGGGTGAACAATATCACCATGACATTCGACACTAAGACAAACTCGTCGGTCGTTCCCCCAGAGTTCGACAGCCAAGGCATTATTCTGGTCGTAATTGCGGATGAGCCTGGAGCGCCTACTCTGAACAGCGTTGTTGCCGGACCCTTGATCCTGCTGCAGCAGCCTGCGACCGCGACAAATATCAGTGCTGCATAGCGCGAGCGTCAAGAGACTATCTACGTAGGACACTGAGTACATTTAGACCGAAACCTGGTTTGGACCGAATTCGGTTCCAGCAAAATCGAGCTACGTAGCAACCTGCCCTGAATCTCTGTGTCATCTCCCCCAGCCAAGGGCCACGTATTTCCCCTCCCAAGCTTCCTTTTCCTTTGGAAGAAAGGGGGGGATTTTCTGGTTCTAGTTTCATGCTTGTACTATTCAGAAAATTCGAGGCAATGTCATACAATGGATGTGTTTGATCCTACATCCTCAAGCATCTGTCTCATCACCCTAACCTGTTACAGGAGCGTTGTCGTTATTGATGACAATAGTGTACGAGACCTGAGTTCTTCCGCTGCAGTCACAGTCTAGCCGAATCTGCTAGCAGACAATGGCCACAACACCATCGTACGTACTACCGAATAATACTACCATTGTCGCGTTCGTCCGCATGGCAACATCCGCGGAGTGTTCGGTACTTGCCTAGGGACTTTCGGTACGTATGTGTGTGCGAAGTATCGAGCAGTGAAGCGCGACAAGAGGGTCCAAGACTTTTTGGACTAGAGGTTGACTTAAGACTTTCAGATTTTGCATGGAGCAAGATAACTGACTGTTCTCACGATCAAGTAAGTTGGAGTAGAAAAAACCTGGCCTTCAGAACTCTGTCAGGGGCTCACCTGGTAGCTTGTGTCCAGTGCAAGCCACATCGAGGTCCAGTTCCTTCCTCGTATATTCCAAAGACTCTTTACAATTCTCAACTCCATGGCTCCCTATCCTACTCACAGCGCCGAAGAGCGTATATTGGGACCACTCTGCTATAGGACGGCACACGTCCGCAAAAACCAGGTAAATCAGCTCTCCTTGTCGAAGAATGTCCTCGAGCTTGCCGCTTTCATGCAGCCACTGCATTATATCACCAGGAGCGTCGTTGCTCGTATCGATCCTGTCCTGAAGGTTGCTCATTTGGAGGCGACGGTATCGCAGCCTACACCAAACAGCAACTGGGGCTAAAACGCTTTACGGTGGCAATAAAAGCCAAACATTGTAAGGTTGTTGTTGCGTTGTCTCACAGTCTGGTATTTTGTGCGTTGCGGTAGCTGATTGTGATCTCATCACCTTTACCAATCTCGACCATGCCTTGTGTAGTGAGACCATTCAGTATTCGATTTCACGCTCAGTAGGCGTTGGGCTTGCGCGAGTGATTGAGGTAAGGTGCTCTCAAAAAGAGACCTTCTTCTGTTGACCCTGCTGCGTTCTGTTCGTCTCGAAATTGCTTGTGTCGAAGGTCCTCTTTGGTGGTATTGTTACGTGTGGCCAGTTGAGTGCATTGAACTTCGCCTGATCCGATCGAGACAGTCATTTCGTCTCTTCCAGAGCCATTGCAGACTTTTTATCCCACCCACCCACACCTGTACATAGCTAGCTACTATTTCACTCCAGGTCTATGCCATAGGCATGGGATTTTTTTTGGCGCTGGGGTAGGAATACGTCTGTTCAGGCCTCTATTCAGCTGTTATCCCGGCGTCGGGGACGGCCCAACCACTTGATACCTCATACCTATGTGCCCTATGTGTATGTGGGATGCGTGAGAATGAGAACACTAACAGGACGCTCAATTGTACAGCATCCATGCTTACAGCTTACATAATGCTATTGAGACATCCAAATCAGATCAAAAGAATTCCATCTTCCACAATCTCCCTGATGATCTTGTGCGCGAACGCACTAAGGTAAGGACTCCACCCAACGGATTCCTTTGATGACTTCCATAACCCCAAGGTCTTCTTCCTTTGCCAACTTAACCCAGAATTAGAAACCACTGTTTGCTGCTTGCGCTCATCCACGAGCGGGATCGTGCTTTTCAATTCTGGGGTTTCAGAAGCTCTTCCCAACCACTGAACGTGACATCCAAGCAACTCTCGCCGCCACCAGGCGGTGGCGAAACCCCTCATTGGTCTTAGTAAACCACCAAAATTTCTTTCTTACCTAGAAATTAGCTAATTTTATTTATATTACTCTATAATAAACTCTAATAGATCTAGAACTTCGTTCTTTAATAGAAATTATTTTAATTTAGAAGATTTATAAGTAGATATTTTTAAAAAAAATTAATTTTTTAATATAATTAATAAGAATAATATATACATCTACAAATCTGAAAAGTTTCTACAAAATTTGAAATTGCTGATCGCGCGTTTATCGCGGAAATTATAAAATTCGCCGGATTAGTAAATCTAATTAGAATCCGCCCAAATTCCGTCGATTTAATAACTATCTTAATCTTTTCTACTAGTTCTATTAGTTTAATAGCAATATATATAAAAAAAGAAAAGTTCTAATAATCGACGTTATGATAATAAGATTCTATAATAATAAGTATTAACGTTAACTTAAATTTAACTATAGAATTAAACGATTTAATAAAATTAGTCGCGTAGATAATACTCTAATATAGCGTATAATAATACGTATATTAATAATAATATATATTAATATTATATATATATAGAATAGTACTTAGAATATATTAGAGTACATTACGTAAAATTTTTAAAGTTATTAAAAAAAATTTGAAGTTACTAAATTAATAGAATTAACGAAAAGAATTAGATATAGATAAAGTTTACTTAATAGACTAAATCGTACTAAATCATACTTATAGTACGGACTCGGCGGAAATCGTACGAAAATTTACTTTTTAGATTTATAGATATAAATAAGAAATAATAAGAAATTACTTAAATAAATCTATAAAGATTAGAATATATCTAAATAAATAAGATGATTTTAATATAAATAATAATAATTATTAGATACTTCTATAGCTATTAAAATAATAAATTAAATTAAAATTAATCGTTATATAAAGCTTTTTAATAAGATATTTAATATTCTATTTATTACGAGCGTATTCTATATTCTTAATATATCACTTAGCTCTCTAATCTATTCGAGCCTAGCGTATCTTAATAGAGATATTTATCTACTATTTAATATCTTTCTTCTATCTATATAGTTCGATATCTTAATTATCTTATTTAAAATATCTATATTAATATTATATCTATATCGATTCTAATACTCTATTTAATCTTAATTAATTAATTAGAAATTAATACTATAAAACTTAAATTAAATAATTTAAATTATAAATATATTTAAGAATATTATAGAAGAATCTTATAACTCGTTATTATAGAGTTAAACTATTTAAAAGATAGAAAATTAAAGAAATTAGCTAAAAAAATAAAAATATTAAAATTAAATATAATAATAAATATAAATATTATATAGTTAAAAACTTCTAGAAATATATATATTTTATAAATAAGATATATATAAATTCTGAGGTAATAATATATAAAAGAGTACTACGTAAAGAAGATATTATTTTAAAATCTAAAAATCTTTAAAAGATATTTAACTTTTAAGGCTTTAAACTTTATATATTTATAAAAATCTTTTAATATAAAATAAATAAATTATAATTCTATAATAATAAAAATAATTCTCTAGAAATTAAAATTAAAGTTTTAAAAAAAAGAAAGTTATAGATTTAAAAGAAGAAGATTTCGAAATAATTTTAATAATATATAATAAAGTAAAAGATTAAAAAATCTTATAAAATCGAGATTAAGCTTAAAAAAACTTAATAACTTAGATCTACTATACTTAGAAACTACTTTTAATCTATATTCGCTTATATTAAAAAGAATATATTTAATATAAAAAAATTATTCTTTAAGAAAATAACGATTTAAATTATAATATTAAATTAAATAAAGTCTTATTAAAAAAAGATATTAAAAATATAACTTAATAATTTAAAGATAATAAATAAATTAAGATTTTAATATATTTAATTTAATTATTAAATCTTAATATAATAAAGATTTATTAAAATATTTTATTTTAAAAGTTAAAAAAGAAAATATAGTATATAATTAATTAATTAAAATTAATATTAAAACGAGTTTAAACGATAATTTCTCTAAAATAGATATAAGTATATATTAAAAAAATATCTATACGCTATTAATAACTAGTAAAAATAAATAATTAAATTATAAAATTAGATAGATAGTAATATATTAGCTAAATAATTCATAAAATTGATAAGGAATGGAATTTTGGTGGTTTACTAAGACCGGCAAGGGGTTTCGCCACCCCTTGGTGCCGCTGAGATC